ATTGATAACAATAATTACAAATCGACAAAAGTCGATAGGTACATTCGTCGGCCTGTGTCATAATACTTGATTTGTTCAGGAAGTATTGACGTCTATGTTTTCATAAAATAATTTTATTTTTAAAAAATTTTCTATTATAAATTATTGTATTGCTTTTATTTTTACGCAGATTTGTATAAAAAGGAGCTCTGCGGGGGTTTTCTAAACAATATAAAAAGATTGTCTTTTTATAAAAAACTCTTTTATTAATTGTGACTAACCAATTTTAATTCTGTTGGCAGTTTTAATAAACGTAGATTTTGAATTATAAAATGCTTTTGGGCAGAATTTTCAAATGTAATAACTGTGCTAGACGATAATTTTTGCAAGCTAAACTGCTCCCGCGTTTTCTTGAACACAAAAGGAGCCCGAATTAGGGTAAGTAATCTTTTGGAATTTCTCCTTTGTACTAGCTTTTTACTGATAGTGCTTAGGCTACTGAATTTCTTAGACAATTTAAAAAGTGATCGGCCCCAGTAGCTACTATGGTAAAGTCTGTTTTGAAACATACTACTGTGCTTTAGGTGTTTTTTTAGTTGGGGAGCTAATACTTTATTGTTTAAACTATTACTATTATTACAATTAATCGCTTTGTGGTTAACCTGCTGCTTTTGATATTTAGATAATATCGTACTTTGGTAGTTTAACAAATTTGTCTGGCTTGATTCTAACAATCCTAAGACAACGGGCGCAAATTTTTTGATACTCGTTTGATTTGATAGTAACCCTATTGCGTATAATTCGAGATAGGTATGCAATTGTTTTGCGCAAAGATAATTAAGAGAATTAATTAACTTTTCAATTAGATCAATACCACTACTTATATCTTTAACTTGACATAGGGTGTAACTTTTTAAAGTAATTGTAAGTTTTTTGCCTTGGGTAATTGCAGTGGAATTGTCAAAATATAGCCTTTTCCTAAGCGTTTGTGTTTTAAAATAGCATTGCTCTTTTATTTTGTTAAGTTTCCCCAAAAAAATAATATTTTTGTTATGTTGTTTTTTGATGAGCATTTAGAATTAATTATTACTATTGTTGATTTTTATTACTAAATTTATTTTTTTTTTATTTATAATGTTACCGGTTATTTTTTAATATACATTTTTAAAATATTACTATATATATATTATATATGAAAAACAAAATTAGCATTCTATTTACAAACGCTTTACAGAGTATTTTGATCTACTACTTCGTCGCAACTCTACCGGTTTACAGTCATAAACTCCTCTTATTACCCTGTATTGAACACCGGGGACATCGCGTACACGACCTCCTCGTATTAAAACGCAACTGTGCTCCTGTAAGTTATGCCCAATACCTGGGATATTTGCTATTATACTTTTGGAGTTACTTAATCGGATTTTAGCTATTTTCCGAATACCTGAATTTGGTTTTTTTGGGGTTGTTGTATACACTCGAATACAAATTCCAAATTTCTGAGGGCATTTTTGCAAAGCCTTTTTTCTATTACGCTTAATTTTAGGTTTCCTTATATTTTTTAATAATTTCGTTAATGTACTCATTATATTTTTTTCTATTTAATCTCAATTAATTGTGTTTAATTACTTCTTTAACTAGTAGAGGCTAAATAATACGCTTTTTAGTAGTTTATACGTAACGTCAATTTAAACCTATATCTATATATGTTTATATATATACCAATTTAGACTAATTATCAGAAAAGCAGGATTTGAACCCGCATATCCAGCACCCAAAGCTGACATGTTACCTATTACACCATTTCCTGAAAGCTTTGAGAAAGCTACATTGTGTTTTTTTTTATATAAACAATATAACCATTAAATTTTAACTTATTAAAATAATTCAAAACTGTACAACATTGCAGTTGTGAACAAAAACCAGGCTAGGCTGATTGGTAGCAATACTTTCCAACCCAAGACCATCAATCTATCATAGCGATAACGAGGCAAGCATGCTCTTACAAAAATAAACAGAAATAGCCAAATTAGTGTTTTCAATGCTAACCACACTGGCCCTGGAATAATGTAAAAAATATACACATTTAATGGTGGTAACCACCCGCCTAGAAAGAAAATTGTTACAAGAGTACTCATTAAAATCATAGCCCCATACTCAGCTAAAAAAAATAAGCTGAATCCTGATGAACTATACTCTGTAAAGTAGCCCGCGACTAACTCTGCTTCTGCTTCAGGAAGATCAAAGGGGGCTCTATTAGTTTCGGCTAAACAAGCTATAAAAAACATAATTAAAGCTGGCCAGTGAGCTACGGCAAACCAGCACTCCTCTTGTGCTAAAACAATTTCAGTTAAGTTTAAGCTCCCCACAGTAACTATTACTGTTAACAATATTAACCCTATGCTAACTTCATAACTAATCATCTGAGCTGCAGATCTCAAGCTACCTAAAAATGCGTACTTTGAGTTAGAGCTCCAACCACTAGTGATAATCCCGTAAACTCCTAAAGAGCTTATTGCAAAAATATATAAAATTCCTATATTAAAATCTGCAATAGCCATGGTATAACCAAAAGGAATACCTGCCCAAGCTATTGTGCTACATATAAAGCTTAATATTGGTGCAGTTAAAAAAATTAATAAGTTAGCATTAGTGGGAATTAAAGGCTCTTTAACAATTAATTTAAGGCCGTCGGCAATTGGCTGAAGTAACCCTATAAATCCTACAACGTTTGGTCCTTTACGTCTTTGGCATGCTGCCATTACTTTCCGTTCTGATAAAGTTAAGAACGCGGTGGCTAATAGCCCAACAATCATAACAGCGATAACTTTTATTGTAAGAATAAGCATTTTTTTTAAATAATTAATATAAAGACCTCATTTATCCAAAAGGCTTTTTGTTTTTATACGTTAAATTTGTTTTATTTATTGAAACAATCCAAAAGAACCCTTTTTACATTTCTTGTAGCTTTATATTTACCCAATCAACGTAATCTTGTTCGCGAACTGCTTCAAGTGCAATCGGCATCATGCCGTGGCTTGATCCACATAGCTCCGAGCATTGCCCGTAAAAAACCCCTTGTCGTTTTATGAATACCATTGTTTGATTTAGTCTACCAGGGACCGCGTCAAGTTTAACACCTAAACTTGGAACAGCAAAACTATGAATAACGTCACCTCCGCTTGTAAGCAATCGTATGTGTCTATTTACGGGTAGAACTAGACGATTATCAACATCTAATAAACGCAATTGGCCTTGCTCCAAGTCATCATCTTGTAGCACGTTACTGTCAAATGTTATTCCGTTTGTTATTAAACCATCATGAACTTCGTAATCCCCGTACTCATAACTCCAGTACCATTGTCGCCCAATTGCTTTTATTGTTAAACTTGGTTCGATTACCTCATCTAAACTATATAATAATGTAAAACTCGGAATAGCTATTACACACAAGATTAACGCAGGAACAGTAGTCCAAACAATTTCAATTAAGCTATGGTGATGAACTTTATAACTTATTTCTGAGCTACTTGCACTAAAATTATATAGTATAGCGCACATCATATATAGAACAAACCCTGCAACAAATAGCATAATTGCCCAAATATCTGAATGTAAAGCGATTAGTCCTTCCATTAAAGGACTTGCGGGTTCTTGAAAACCAAAACGATCTAACATGGCGCTAGTTGCACTTAGTGGAGCATCACAAGAACTAATTACAGATATGTTAAATAATGTAATTAAAATACAATAAGATAAAGAAAGATTTTTCATTTTATAATTTTATAATTTTATGATAATAATTCAATTATTTGAAACTATTTATTTTATTAAGCTTATTATTTAAGACAAGCAATTCAATAACTCTTTTTTTGTTTATTACAATATTGTGCAGTCTAGGATTCGAACCTTTAAAAACCTTTGCTTTTTTATAACAATTTTTAACTGCAATTTTTAAGTGCCCAGCTAACTTAAAAGTCTCTCAAGTGAGCTGGGACTAAAAATAAGGGGGTGCCTAGATAATAAGTAAGCATCCTAGATCATCAGTAAGCACGAGACCATTAGGACAAAGATTCTAAAGTCTATAAATAAAACTATATTAGTAAAACACAGCATCGTTAATCCACACATAGCGGCAATAATCATTATTGTAGCGTAGTGATAAATAAGCCCAGACTGAGTAGCCCCTAATTTAATATATACACTTTTTAGAAATTTTGGCAATCCAAGGCCGAACATAGGTAATAGCTCAAGCAGGCCTTTATCGAATACTTTTACAAAATCGAACCCTATTTTATATCCGTTATACGCAACAAGTTCATTTAATAACTTATCATAAAACCATCGTTGGTTTAAAAATAAATAAACGTTGCTCAAATGGTTAGATGCTATTTGGTAAGCTTCATAAACCCAAATTATACTAAATAAATAAGCAATTAGCGCACCTGATATGGTTAATACTAAAGGAAGAATTTTGATAAATTGAGGCAAAAATTCTGCTTCTATCATAACACCATTATTCGGTTTTATAAAAATTGAGTTATTCCAAAAATCACTTCCAAGTCCTATAAACATGGGCTTAAAAAACCAACCCGCATAAATCGAGCCAATCGCTAATATAAGTAATACTAAACCCATAACCCAGTCAGCATCATGAGCATTGGCGTATTGTTTATATATATTTGTATACTTGCTTTTATATTCAAGATTATTTTTTCTAGCGTGTAAGTGCTGATTATAAGATTCTTTTAAGTTGTTAATGTTAGTATGAAAGCATAGAAAAAGCAGTCTAAAACTATAGTATGACGTAGTAAATACGCTAAAACAAGTTAACAAGTAACTAAAGTGAGCCGCTACGCTGTATCGTGCGTAAGCCAGCTCTAGTATAACATCTTTTGAATAAAACCCAGTTAAAAAAGGTGTTCCCACTAGGGCTAACGTTCCAATAAGAAGTGCTGTATAACTAAATATAAGGATTTGCTGCAGCCCTGCAAACTTTCGCACATCTTGTTCATTTGCCAAAGCATGAATTACTGCACCAGCAGTTAAAAAGAGTAAGGCTTTAAAAAATGCGTGATTGAACAAATGAAAAATTCCTACGTTGTAATTTGAAAGACCGCAAATTGTAACCATATAACCTAATTGACTACATGTACTATACGCTATAATAGACTTAAAATCATTTTGCGCTAACCCAATAGTTCCTGCAAAAATGGTTGTTATTGCCCCAATTATGGCTATAAGAACTGTTGCATATGGAGCAAACTCTAATAATGGGCTTGTTCTGGCTAATAAAAACACGCCGGCAGTTACCATTGTTGCGGCGTGTAATAAAGCGCTAACAGGGGTTGGAGCATTCATAGCGTTTGGCAACCACGCGTGCAAACCAAATTGCCCTGATTTACCCATCGCACCTATAAATAATAAAATACAAGAAAAGTCTAGCAATGACCATTTAATACTCGTATAGCCCCCTATTTGTAAAGCTGCGAGATTATAAAAATCTGTAACGCAGGTAAATAATGATTGATAAGAAGTTGTTTTATAGCAAAAAAATAAGCAAATTATGCCTAAAGCCAAGGCAATATCTCCAACCCTATTCAATAACATTGCTTGAATTGCCGCTTTACTTGCTTGAAGCCGAGTAAACCAAAAACTTATTAGTAAAAAAGAGGCTAAGCCAACCCCTTCCCAGCCTACAAATAACTGTATATAGTTATCAGCGGTTACTAACATTAGCATTGCCACAGTAAATAACTTTAAATAGCTTATAAATCTTATAAAATGAGGGTCTTCAATCATATAAGAACAACTATATAGTACTACTAAGCAGCTAATTAATGTTACAACAACGCACATTACTGCGGTTAAAGTGTCAAATAAGAAACCCCAATTTGCGTCAAACAGGCCACTATGAAAATAACTTGCATAAGTGATTTGACATGGGCAACGGCAAAGCGCAACCTCGTAGAAAATAATAAAGCTTATAAGCGCTGAAGAGATTGAACTTATTAAACTTAGGACAATTGTTCCTCGAGGGCCGATAAATCGACCGAATAGACCTATGCAAACAAAAGTAATTAAAGGTAAAGTTAATAAAGCTAGATACATTGAAAATATGTTATATTTTATAAACGCCTACTCTATAGACTGATTCAATATTATGAAAAGAGTTAGCATGTTTTTACTCTACATAACTAGGCTGGTAGGATTCGAACCAACATCAAACACGATTATTACCATTAAATTACAGCCTACTTTACTTTTCCTTTGAGCCAAAGCCCTTTAAAAAACAGCTCTGCGGTAAATTACTTCTAGTTGTTTACAATTTATCACCTGGTGGTTTCTTTTTTTAACGATTCACAGCGTTAGCGTAGGTGCAATAAAAATTCAGTTTCTCTTAACACGTTTGCCAAGAATAGTTTAATAAGATAAAGTAATAAAATCATAAAATAATTTTATTTTTAAAAATTGAATTTTAATATGCTTATAGATATATATCAATGTTTTATGAAGAACCTAGTAGTCTCAATTTTGCCTTAATAAAAACTTAATTAATTAGATTTTTGGGTACACTCTGCGGGAATTGAACCCGCGTTTACACTGTGAAAAAGTATTGTCCTGGTCCACTAGACGAAGAGTGCTAAAAGCTAACAGTAAAAGAACTTGATTAAGTCAAGTTCAAATTATAAGTTTTTATCACAATAAAGCTATAAAATGATTTCTATATATATATAGTATATTATTTTCAGTTAAATCGTTGTCTTTCTTTTTAGCCTACTGCGTAGGCATGCTTTTTTAAGAAGAGGACAGAAATACTAGATTGGAAGGATTCGAACCTTCTTTATTCCGACCAAAACGGAATGTTTTACCATTAAACTACAATCTAAAGTCTTTTTATTTCAGTAAAAAAACTATTTATTTTCAGCAGGGCTAAAAAAAGTATATTTGTTATTAAGCGTTCTACTAGAATTGAACTAGTATTATAAGTTTCGAAGACTTATGTTTTATCCTTTAAACTAAGAACGCTTATTATTAATAAAAAAAGGTTTGTAAGCAATATTTTTATAATAGCATAAATTATTTTATTTTTTGCACATTATTAGAATATTACAAAAGTGGGCCTATAATTCTATTGAAAAGTACAATTGGGTATTCAAATTTTATTTGTAGGTTCCACTGAGATAATTACTACAACATATCAATTGTTTACAATATATTATATTTAAATATACTGTTTTATTAATTAGCTTACTATTAGTTAGTTCACTATACTTAAGCCAATTGAGCTTTTTTTACAGAGTTTTTGAAAAATTTCATCTAACTGCGTTTTTGTAATACCACTAAATTCAAAAAGTAACTGCCCCGGGCGAACTTTTGCTACCCAATGGCTAATTGAACCTTTTCCTTTCCCCATTCTTGTTTCTGCGGGACGCGCGCTTACGGGACAGTCACAACAGACTCGTGTCCATACCCGCCCTTTTTTTTTTAAGATCTTTGCAATATCTAGCTTGATTGTTTCTATGTATGCGGCACTAATCGTTGCATATTGAACTGCACAAATTCCATAGAGTCCGAATACTAGTTTCTTACTACTCACCGAACAGTAGGTTTGGCTTACAAAATAGACATCGTTAGTACTAATCAGCCAGAAATTCGATTTTTGTTTGGGGTAAAAAATATTATTTGATTGCATATTATTTGTATTAGATCGCTTGGGAAATTTAAGGTTACCGCCGTAAACACTGGGTCTGGGTAAGTTCGGATTAATAATATCATCATTATCAAAGCTATGATGTTCTGAAAGCTTTTTAAAACAAGGTTTAGAATCAAGGGGTTTTACGATTGATTTATAGCTAAACGGTGCTAAAACAATAGTGTTTGTATTTTTTGAAAGTTGCCGAAATTTTCGCTCACGGTCTATCAGTTTTCGAGTTTTTGTTTTTCTTCTAAAATACAGTTTATATGCTAATTTTTTTGGTATTGTTGCCATTTGTTTATTGTTATTGGTAAAAAAAGAAAAGGTGTAAAAAAGAAGTTGTCTACAACGAAGCAAATCAAAAAGTTTACTTTTTAAAAAGATTATTTGGGGCGATGATTAATTTATTTATGTACAGTTGTTTTTTTTTAATAATTAAGGCCGTATTATTTTTTAATAACATTTGAAAGTTCCCATGAAGTAGCGTTTGGCGGCTATGAGCTAAGCAATATTTAAACTGATTTCGCCATATTAGGGTGTCCAATTGGTTTTCGAGTATTGAAATTAAATTCGGCGTTGATCGTGTGCTTAGACATTTACTCAATTGGTAATTAGGTATCGTAGTAGTATTTTCGGCTTTGTAACCAAGTGTCTTTCTTAAAGCTAAAGTAATAAAATTTTTTAGTTTATTTTTGCTTAAATAGTGAAATGCTTTGCTTAATTTTCCAAGTTGATTTGTAATCAAAATATGATGACTATGGCTATGCTTTCGTCGATTATATGACGGGTATAAACGGTTTTTTTCTATTTTTATTCTATTATACAACACTTGTTTAAACCCTACCGTACTTGTAGAGCCTTTTAAAAAACGTAATAGAATTAATCTAACCAAAGCATTGTTAGCCCTTAATAATTGATTAAAAAAACCCTGAAATACTTGGTACTTTGTTTTTTTTAGAAGAAGTGGTACGCTTGTTTTATTAGAGAACCGTAATTTAGCGTGTTTTTTCATAGTTCTAACCTTAAGTTTATTCAAATGAATTATTATTTTAGTGTTATTCAATTTTTTACTATTTGAAGTCATTGAGCTGGTAATATGTTATGTTTGTCTGCCTATCTGAAGGATCAGATCAATTTGTTAAATGACTGACTACTTCAAGAAATGGGTTCAAGTAGGAGACCTAGATAATTATAAAAAGAGACTATATACTTAGGATTCAAAGATAAAAATAATATATACTTAGGCTTTATCTATGTATAAAAGTGTTTTATGCTTTTGTAAAAACCTATTATTTTAGCGTTTTTTAAGATTGGCTATCTTTGCTCGCTTTTTTGTTAAAACAAAAGCTCCAAATTTAAAGCCTACATGATGCTCCGTTATTTTTATAGGGACAGATCTCAAACCATTGAAAACGTGGATCGTTTGGCCAATTAGTCGTGGAGTAATTGTTGCCATCCGCTGATATATTATAGTGCGATTAATAATTCTGTCGCAATTTTCCAAACTTAAAATAATATGTGGGATTTTCCAAGAAGATCGAGACATTGAAAATAAATTAAATTATAAAAAGTGAAATGCTATTTTATCTTTTATCTACAGTTTATAAGCAATTGTAATCTTTTAGTAAGCGAAGAAAAAATCACTAATTTTTATAGTGTCACTAACATACACTTATAATCGTCGTTTTGAGGGCGGTTTTGTGCCATTATGCGCGACGCTAGTACAATCCTTTAATAAAAGAACAGTAAAATGTTGATTAAATATTTTAAAAATAAACCGCTTAGAAGATATTGCGCCTTTACAATGAAGTACTAAGTACCGCAATCCAAGACCAAAAGCCTTCTCTATTACAGCGTTGAACACTGCTCGTTGTGTATATCGAGTTTTTCGTCGACTATTTGAGCCGATACTCCCAGACATACTACCTCCGCTGATAGACCACAGTGTTTTCTTTTGTCCAAATAACGTCGAAATTACACAGTGCAAGTTATTTTTTGTCTTATTAACATGAATTAAACAAAATTGACTCGGCTGGAGATCTTTTAATTGTTTAAAAGAGTTTATACTATACTGTTGTTTTTTTGTTAACATTTCTATTATTTCGTTGCTTTATTTTTGTATATATTAAAAAATACAAAGTATTTTAGACTGTAAACGCTCTGCTTTTTTGTTTAAGTGTGTCTAGCAATAAATTGCGAGGTTTATACACTTGTTCGCATATTATATTGTTTCAATACAACAACTAACTCTAGAGGATCAACCCAAAGTCCTTTAATATTTAAGTAAGATAGTAAAGTGCTTTTAGACTCAGAGTTTAGTATCAGTGCTTATTTGTGCTTTCTTTTATAAGTGTTTTTAGGCCCAGTCAAGAGCGCCTTTTGACCATTCATAAAAAAATCCTATAGTTAGAATAATTAAAAAACTGATTCCAACCCAGTATCCCATTGGGCCAATATCCGCGAGTGCAATACTGAATGGAAAACAAAATAAAATGTTATAGTAAGGACAAGGTCTCCCTCGCCCTCCTAATTCAGAACTGTGCATGAGAGTTTCCAGCTCACACAGCTCCTTGGAGTCTCAGCTTTCTAAAGAGGAACTCATTACTCGTTTTTCAATTATGTTACGTTGATCGTGACAGTGCCCGTGAACTAAGCGTAGATTTTGTATTCCGTCTTTTCCACCTTTCGATTTAGGTATCTTATGATCCATTTCCATCACATCTGTTTGCCAGAATGGAAGACTGCAGATAGAACATTTACCTTTCTGCCTTTTTAAAAGTATTCCCACTTTACCTGTTAGGCCGGAATATCTAGTTAGTCTCAGAATCCAATATGGATGATCTCCATCATACGGTGACTTGGTTCCTTTAATTTTAACGTGTCGAACGATCGAATATTGGTTATGATATTTAACCCCTACCCAACCTTGGTCCGTTTTTTGACCAAAGCTCAGTTGACCCCCGTGCTGTCTTTGGAAGTACTTATTGTATATCCATTCGGCGGAGCGGGTAGGATGATTTCTCCTCGCCCATCTCCATAGTCTGTAGAATAATCCATTCCGCAGTTTACTATACGTCTCTTTACTTGATACTGTCGAAAAATAGTTACACCAGCCCCTTATTATAGGGTTTAGTTGAGTTATAAGAACTGTGACCTTATTGGTGTTCCCAATTACTTTCACCAAATCACTGTAGTGGCTTTTTATGCCTTCTTTAGAAGGTTTTATTATAGTTTTAAAGCTCGATCCAAATTTGTTCTTACTGTTAACACCTACTGAGTATCTTCGTATGTTAAATCCTAAAAAATCAAATCCAACTTTGCCGAGATGTACGCTATCCGTGTGAGTTATAGATGTTTTTGATTCCTTAAGTTCCAGTCCCATGGTGATTAGCCATTTTTCGATCTCTGTTTTCGCTCTCGATACTATTTCTAGATCTTTGTGCATTATTACAAAGTCGTCGGCATAACGAATTATCCCTAGGCTTGCCATTTTTGAGGTGGGGCTAAGTTTAACACCCTTAGAATTTAAGATTGTTTGGGTTTTTACCCATTTCTTTAGATGGGTTTCCATTCCGTGCAGAGCAATGTTTGATAGTAGAGGACTTATTACACCACCTTGCGGAGTTCCACTCGTCGAAGGGGCATATGCTCCATTGTCCATCACTCCAGCTCGTAGCCACGATTTTACCTGGCGCTCAAGGAGCTTATGTGTATTCATCTTTTCTATCAGTTTGTCATGATCGATCTTATCAAAACATTTGCTTATATCTGCATCTAGCACATACTTACCTGTTTTTATTCCTCTTAAGCTATGGTGAATTGCTTCAATAGCATCTCGAGTACTTCGACCCGGTCTGAACCCATAACTATTGGGTTCAAATTTGGCCTCCCACTCCGGTTCTAAGGCAAGTTTTGCTAGCGCTTGTTTCGCTCTGTCTCGAACAGTCGGAATGCCCAGTGGTCGCTTTTCGTCCGTACCAGGTTTAGGTATATACACTCTTCGAATAGGAGATGCTTTACCGTCTATCTTGGTCACTTTTGCCATTTTGAGCCGTTCTTCAGGTTTCAACAGTGAGACTCCGTCTATTCCCGCAGTCCTCTTTCCTCGGTTGTCCTGAGTAACTTTTCTTACTGCCAAAAGTTTAGCGCTGTCGCTTTCTAGTAATTTTTCTTGATACTTGTGTAATTTTAGCAAATTGCTTTCTTTTGCGGCTTGAAAAATCTTCCGCTGTAATTTTGTAACCGTTCTTTGGGCTCTTCGCCATTTGACGGTCTGCCAGGTTATTCGCTTCAAATCCATGTGATTCATTTTATGTTTATAATAAGAGAATTTTGGCCACGGAAGCTTTCATTAAGCTAGGAATCTTTTCTGACTCCACGGGATACGTCTGCATATCCGGCCCATTACGGCCTTGCCTTTTCAGCGAAACTCGTGCTCCTTAAAGTCTATTAAACTTTAATCTCTGTGGCTAGGTTGGCCTTTTTGAGGAAAGGTTTGTCTAGTTAGAGGAGTTCGGCATTTGCTTCTTATCCCATCCTTCCTTTACTTCGCAAGTGTAGCTTCACCCTCTCCATTTGGTAGCTTTGTAAAGGTTACCCCGTTCCATATGTTCACGATACATCCTTAGACTCCCACAATACACCGGCCCTGCTTAGGAGAGTGAATAAAAGCACGAAACCTTTTATTCCAGAGGGCTTCCCGTTGTTCCGGGCACGGGGTTGGTAAAACCAAGGTTGCATAGACCCCGCTTAATGTTTACGATGCTTAAGTGGGTTCAATAATTAGTCATAGATGTTTACACAAAGATGTGTCCCTGCCCACAACCTAGCAGGTTCTTCTTTTTCACTTCGGCTTCACACCCTCCGGTACTTGATGAAAAGCAAGCTACCCGGAGCGCATGCAAAGTGTGTTTTTCACTAACTCTCATAGTGACTGAGTATTCTCAGATAGTTCATATAGTTAACGGGTCGCACTTCAAGATCCATTACAAGAAATAATAAAGCAACCAGATAAAATCTAACATCAAATTTAGACCTAGCATCATCGAATGGGTCAAAGCCGCACTCATATTGTGCTGTTTTTTCGCTATTCAATCTCCGGAATGCCACAAGAAAAGCGGCCCCGCTGAAAATTATAGCAAATCCAGCAGCAACAATTAGATAAATTAGTATTGCTAAATAATCAAACATAATAAACTATAATAACATTTTCTTTTGCTACCGCAGAGGATTTTTCTCCTCTGCGGTAGGTGCTCTCCTGGAACAATAACTAATTACTTTGTATATAGTTTACCATATCCGTAATATAATCCTGCATACTAGATTCCGCATCAGAATCAAAATCTTTTGTGGCAACAATTGTTTCAACAAACGGCCAGCTGTAAGAAGTTAAATCATTTACTACCAGTGACATAAATTGGTTTATTTGATCCAGACTAAGTATATCTAGATAACCTTTTGATCCAGCATATAACATTACTACCTGAATTGGTGTTGAGGTTGTTGCAAATTGATCTTGCTTTAATATTTGAGTAAGTCGTTCACCACGCTCTAATACCTTTTTTGTACTTGCGTCAAGATCACTTGCAAATTGAGCGAATGCAGCATTTTCGCGATATTGAGCTAATAAAAGTTTTAATTGCCCAGCTACCTTCTTCATCGCTTTTATTTGAGCAGCCGACCCAACGCGGCTTACACTAAGCCCTACATTAATCGCGGGTCGAATTCCTTTAAAGAATAAGTCGGCTTCAAGTGCACATTGTCCATCAGTAATAGAAATTACGTTTGTTGGAATATAGGCACTTAAATCTCCAGCTTGCGTTTCAATAATTGGTAAAGCTGTTAAGCTATATCCTTTCCCCATATTTGCCGCTCTTTCAAGCAATCGGCTATGACAATAGAACACATCTCCGGGGTAAGCTTCCCGACCAGGTGGCCGGCGTAATAACAAACTTAATTGACGGTACGCTACAGCCTGTTTACTTAAGTCATCATAAATAATTACTGTGGGTTCTCCAATATCTCTAAAATATTCTGCAATAGTACATCCAGCGTAAGGGGCTAAAAACTGCAGCGGTGCTGAATCGGATGCTGTTGCTGCGATTATTACTGTCCAAGGCATTGCATTAACCTCCTCTAACTTTTTTGCCAGTTGCGCCACACTAGAGCGCTTTTGCCCAATAGCTACATATACACAAGTGCTTCCAGCTTTTTCCGCACCAATACAACTACTTACTGTTTTCGAACTAACGTAATCTGCCTCCAATTGACGAAGTGTTGTTTGGTGAATTATTGTGTCAACTGCGATTGCTGTTTTACCAGTTTGTCGATCACCAATAATAAGCTCTCTTTGACCGTTACCAATAGGCACTAGGCTATCCACAGCACGAATTCCGGTGGCCATTGGAGAGTCAATTCTTGCTCGAAGCTGAATACCTGGAGCTTTACGCTCAATTAGTTCTTGTTTTGTTGCAGGTAAAGCTCCTTTGTTGTCTAAAGGTTCTCCTAAAGGATCAAGAACCCGTCCCCGTAAAAATAATCCCGCAGGTACTGAAATAATACTTTTTGTGCGGCGAGAGAGGTCTCCTTCTTTTAGTACAGCGTCGTTACCAAATAAAACAGCTCCAACAAATTGTTTTTCAAGATTTAAAGCCATTCCTCGAACAACTGGCCCTGATTTTGGTACAAACTCTAGCAATTCACCTGCTTGAACACCGTCTAATCCGTATACTCGGGCAATTCCGTCAGCAATGCTATCAATTCTCCCACATTCAACATATTCAAACTTTAATTTTTTAAATCGGCGTAGTAGCGTTTTTAATCCTGATGGAACAGCTTTTCGCTTTCTAGTAACAGGGTTTTGTTTTAGTTTTTTTTTTAAGATATTAGTCATTAATCATAATAAATCTGCTTTTCTATCTATATATGCTTTTAACATACGATCACCCTAGAAGGATATTATACTCTTCTATATCTCTTATATGTGTGTATATATATACATATATTAAAATTTACTAGTAAATAGTTTTACTTGTAATTTGTTTATTATTATGAGCAGCAGTAGATTCGAACTACTGACCAAGCGTTCATGAGACGCTCGCTCTACCAACTGAGCTAGCTGCTCTTGCCAAAGAGGCCTTTACAAAAATTGAAAATAAAAGGTAAGCTACGCTTGATATTATAAGTAACCTATATAGTTTCACATGTTATAGCACATTAAGGCGTAAGCTACGCTTGCATGGCTGGTATCCAAAATTAAACTAGGGTAAACTCCAATAAGTATACTAAGTATACAAAAAGGTATTAAAGCAGCAAATTCGCGACGATTTAAATCACTATATTTTTGAATATATACTAGCTTAGTATTACCAAAACAAATTCGGCAGTATAGTAGAAGTGCGTATGCCCCGGTTAACACCATTGATGAAGCAGCTAAAATAGCGACTAACTTATTTACTAAAAATACACTTGTAAAAATGAGCATTTCTGCAGCAAACGTAGGGCTTAATACAGGTAAACTAATATTTGCCATTGTTAGTATTAATAATAAAGTAGAAAACACGGGCATAACTTGTGCAAGGCCTGAAAAGTAGTAAACTACTCGGGTTTTATATCGATCGTAAAGTATACCAATGCATAAAAATAGCCCTGGACTTACAACACCATGGCCAATCATCATTAGCAAACTCCCTTCTAAGCCAATGATATTAAACGCGAACATTCCTAATAAACAACAGCCCATATGAGCTATAGAGCTATAGGCGACAATCTTTTTAACATCAATTTGGCGTAAAGTGATTAGACTAACATAAATAATACCTATTAAACATATAACGTAAACCAACGGACTAAAATATATACACGCTAAAGGGAATAAACTTATGCTCCAGCGAAAAAATCCGTAAGTTCCAAGTTTTAATAAAATTCCAGCTAATATTATTGAACCGCCTGTTGGGGCATTGGAATGGGTTTCGGGTAGCCAACCATGCAAAGGAATTAGCGGGGTTTTAACACCAAAGCTAATAAACCACAATACAAATAGAATTATCTGGCGGCTTGGGCTAAAATAAGATGTATTTAAAATGTGCCAATCTGTCGAACCGCATTGAAAATACACAATTAAAACGCCAACCAACATAGGTAAAGACCCTATTAGTGTATAAATAAACATTTTATAAGCAGCTCGAATATTTCTGGGTTTAGACCCATAGATACCTACCAATAAAAACATAGGGATTAGCACCGCCTCAAAAAATAAATAAAATACAAGCAGATCTTGGGCCGAAAAAGCGCCAATTAAAATAACCTCCATTATTAAAAAGATTAAGCAATATGTCTTTAGGTATTCTGGGCCTTTTATTTCTAAACTTGCGGGTATTTGCCAACCAATTAAAATGCATATTAAAGTTAAAAAAGTAGTTAATAAAATTAACCACAAATTTATACCATCTATACCAAAACCAAAACTAAAGTTAAACAAATTACCGATACCGCTGTATATCTCCATTTGATATCTAAATTGAAAATCCGCGGTAGAGGGGTCAAATAAAATCCAAATTATTAAACTTAGTAAGAACGTAATTAATGAAGCGATTAAACTTATTCTTCGAATAGTATTTACTTTCCAAGCGGGTAAAAAAATGACAGCTAACGCTGCTAAAAGTGGGACTAGCTTCAAACTAACTAAAATATTACTAGCCCCATTACTAAAGATAATCTGCATCAAAGACATATAGAAAAAAAAATAGGTAAATTTTGCATAGGATCTGGCCATTAAAATAGTCCTTTATCAACTAGGATTTATAATATAATTACCAAACGAATACAAATATTATTATATTATTATATAACACTTATATAATAGATTAAATAGTACTTTTAAAAATTGTTTTTATAGATTTTTAATATGATATGATCTTACTATCAAAAACGATCTATTTATAACAAACCCATACGCTAACTCCAATTACACCAAATCTAGTGCGTACAAAGCCCTGACTATAAGCTACATTTTGACGTAAGGTGCTTAACGGAACTTTCCCCACACATTTACTTATTTGTTGAGCCATTGCTTTTTTTTGACTCCCTAAGCGCCCGGAAATGGCAATGCGTATTCCGAGAATTGGGCAACTGCTTCCCATGGATCGAATAAGTATACGAATGTCATTAATATATTGATTTACAACTGGACGGGCGCTTTTTTTATCAGAATTGCTTAGTAATTGAACAATTTGATTTAAAATCCAATTAGCACACATCAAATTACTTGCATAAAATAAATCCCATTGGACTTGCGTTACTTTATTTTGTTTTTTCGATTCTATTAGTTTATAAGCTTCTTCCCTGCAACTTGAAATTATCAATGATCCTTTATGAATTGTTAATAATCGATTTTTAGACTTAGTATGCTTTGACTCTAATAACTTAGTGTTATTATTTTGAAAAACCAACTGTGAATTAGGATAGTTTTTTAGAAAAAGATTTTGTTGGTGTAAGGAATTTTCTTTTAAAGCATCCGAAATTTTTAAACAATGTAAAACAAATTGCGTAGTCTGTAATTTATAAAAACCGCCAGATTCGAGGTTAAATTGGTGTTTAAATGCTGATTGAATTATTTTTTTTTCAAGATATATTGTTTGTAAATTTGATAAATCAAAAGCAAAATTACTGGCTAATATGTATATAATAAGTGCAGGGTTTATCTTACTAGAAGCACCTACATTTTTTAAATTATACACCTTTGTAAAAGAATATTGAATAAGTGAACTTTTTTTTTTTAAGCGTTGATTTAGGATTTTGGACATGTTTAAAAAACTTTTCCGATAATCGGCAGTATATATAACTACTTTATAGTTGGGTAGCCTAGCCTACTATCTATGATAATTATTAATACAGAATATAGAATATACATCAGGTAGATAAATTATATATTAATAATTAGCATAGAAAAGCAATCTTATTTATTACTATATCTAAATTCGAATTAGTCTAGGATTAATTAAAAAAGCAGTTTTTTCTACGGTCTGCCTTAACTGCTAGGATTGAATCGAACAATCATATTTAGCTCCGCAAACTAACGCTTTATCCATTAAGCTACAAGCAGTATTTTATTGAACCTTTGTTTTTATTTATTTTGAAAATTTTTCTATCTACAGTTAACAATCAAATAAATAAAAACAAAACTATATAAAATGGAAATTGTCTTTAAAAAAGACCTTTATTATTTATACAAACTAACCCTTTAATAAACTAATATATTGTACACTAACGGTACGTCTTACCCGATACCAAATTATAATAAGCGCTAAACCAATAGCGCTTTCAGCAGCAGCGACGCACAGTATATATAACGCAAACATTACACCTACTAAATCCTCCATCGCGGCAGCAAAAGTAAGCATTAATAAATTTATAGATAGTAGTGTAAGCTCTACCGCTAATAGGATACTGATAACTAGTCGGTGATTGAAAAAAATACCTGTTAACCCAATCCAAAAAACAATTAATCCAGTAATGATTAATTGGTTAAACGTGTCTGATCCTGGAAATGTGCTAGGCTGCCATAATAAGGTGCTATAATTGGCTTCTATTACAGAAGGCATTAAATAATTTATTTCTTCAATAATCATTTTTAGTTTTAAAATTATTATCCTTTACTATAGTAATATAGATAAATTTAATTATATTCTATTCTTTAAAAAAACCCACACAGTATTTAAAAAAAAAAAAGAATATATATATATTTACATATATAGTAAAAAAGTAAAAAAAGCAAAGTTATAATAAGTTTTTAGCAACTTTTATAACATTATAAGCGGCTTTAAATTTTTGTGCGTATACTTTATTTTTTAATTCAAATGGTACTGTAGTATTAACCCTTTTAAACCCTAGCAGATGCTGCTTGTTGGCGCCGGCTTTTTTAAAAACAACACAGACACCGCAATTAGAATAAAATTGGATTGTAGATCCGTCTTTACGACATGTCGGAGCCTTCACTTGAACTAGAAGTAAGTCTTGCAAACTGTTTTTTTTTATATTGACCATACTAGTTTTGCCCCCCGCCGCTTTTTTATATTCCTGAGAATATAAAGCTGTTGGTTTTATTTTGGAAATGCTTACCTTTACACAATGCCCTATTTTTGCAGCTTTTTTTGTATTTTTTTTGGCAAAATTGATGCATTTACCTTGCAAAAAATCGCTATTATCTTTAATTGAAATTTTCGTTTGCGTTTGTATCATTTTGGTTAATTAAAAATAATTAGTTGTTCTATAAATAAATTACAAGCTTTGCCCTGCATTAAATGATCATTTATTACAAATAAATTTTTTATAGAATTACTTAAATTTAATATCTGATTATGTTTTAAAAATTAATTATAGTAATTCACTATCTAATTGCTCCAATTGAAATTCTTCAAAAATTGCAATAGCTGTTAGGATAGTGTACTGGTTTACTATACAACCGAAAAAGGCAAGGCCTAGGATTATTTGAAAAAACCAAAAATTTTGTCTATTCAATAACCCAGGCTTAATATTTGAGTAGTAATGTATTACTATAAAAGGTGTCAAATATCCCAGCTTTGTATACAATAATAAAAAATTTAAAACAGTCTTATTTAACTGTATGCAATAAAAATAGTTTAAATATATTATAAATAAACGCGACCATGTTTTTGCTTCATTTGAACTAAGTGCTATAGAATTATCAATAGGTTCAAAATATTTATAAGTTATTAATGTGTTCTTTAAACATAATTTATCACTATAACCTGATAAATACTCATAGTTATTTTGAATAGGCTTTATAGCGCCTGATAATAACTGCTCAGTCTCTGGTTGGTGGCTTAATTTCTCACAAGCAAAAGAATGGTGTATAATACTATTATTAAAATTAAAGTCAACTGCTTGAAAACTCGTAATAAACACACCAGAAAAAAATTCCAGCTGAAAGCCTTGAGTAAAATATGAAAAACATTGCATTAAAAGAAATACAGAAGCAATATAAAAATTGCGGTAACATATTTCGAGTAAAATAGTTGTCATTATCTTCCAAAATTTTTCGTTATTATTATGACTTTTATATAAATAGTTATTCATCTTATATAAAACCCTATAACTAAAGCGTTCTATTGTAGTACCTAGCTTGTATTAAGTAACCAAACTAGCATTAGTATAATTGTTATAAACAACTATACATATAGAAAAGTAGGACTTGAACCTACATATCCAGCTAAAAAGCGGGCATGTTAGCCATTACATCATTTTCTTATAAAACATTAACAGCTAATAAAAGAGTAGCTTTACAAATCATTTCTTATTTAATTACGCTTTGTTTTGAAAACCACCTATAAAAAGAAAAGTCTATAAATTAAAGCGCTATACAGAATACTATTTAATGAATATAGTATATAGCGGGCCTTAAAATTATGTTTATAATACTATTTTAAAATAGTTATTGTTTAATAATTATCGATTATAACCTTTTTATTTATGCAAAGGTAAACTTTATTTAATTGTATTACTAAATAGAACAGGAATAGCGGGCTTAGGACACCTAAAAGGGCATGAGCTTAGCAAGTTACCAATTACTCTAACCTGCATGTAAAGGTATAAAAATTTATTCGACTAGAATATAGAATATTAGGCTAAAAAAAAAACAAAAAAAAAAACAAGAAAAAACAGGAATATTATATTAGGCTAAAACAAGAATATTAGGATAAAACAAAGATGTTTTTCTCTTCGGTTAAAGGAAGTTCAATTGAAATTATTTTATATCTTTTATTTTATCTCTTAATACAATATTTTGCCTTCTTTTTTTTTAAAGGTAGAAAAGTTAAGACCCCCAATAGTATACTACAACGTATAGTATTAACCAAACAATGTCAACAAAATGCCAATACATTGCGGCAAGCTCAAAACCAAGATGATGGTCGGGTCGCATTTGACCTAGTTGAGAGCGTATCAAGCAAACCATTAAAAAAATAGTTCCAACAATAACATGCGCCCCGTGTAAACCAGTTAGCATATAAAAGCATGAACCATAAACAGAATCACTTATGGTGAAACCAGCTGTAACATATTCAAATCCCTGGAATCCTGTAAAAATGGCAGCTAACAAAACAGTAACAATTAACGCGTATTGGGTTTGTTTATTATTTCCAATTAGTATAGCATAATGAGCCCAAGTTACGCTAGCTCCACTTGTAAGTAGTATTAAAGTATTTAAAAAAGGTATGCCAAATGGATCCAAAACCTCAATTCCTCGAGGCGGCCAAACACCTGCAATATCGATTGTCGGAGCTAGCGAGCTATGCCCAAACGCCCAAAAAAAACCCAAAAACAGCATTATTTCTGACACAATAAATAAAATCATCCCATACATAATACCTTTTTGAACACTTTTAGTGTGGTGCCCTTGAAACACCGACTCGCGGAGAACATCTCGCCACCATACAATAGCAACATATATTAAACTAATTAAACTTAAAAACGCTAGGAATCCTGCGTAATTATATTCATGAAACCAACCTACTAGACCTGTAGTAAAACCCCATAACCCAATCGATGCGAATATCGGCCATGGGCTCGGATCAACTAAATGAAAGCCGTGCTTTTGCATAATGAAAGAATTTATTATTTTAGTTTTAAAAATGCAAATTAGTTCTACCTTTCCTTTTTACTTTTGTAAGAAAAAGCAGACGAAGCGTACTGCTATTTTACTAACGCATATAAGTTAAAATCAATGTATATAGAGCCGTAATTATCTAAATGACTTAGTATCGCCTTAAGTAGCGGATCTTTCAATTAGGATTTGAACCTAAATAAACGCTTTAGAAGAGCGTAGCTTTATCCCTTAAGCTATTGAAAGGAAAACTCACACTTTTTTGCCTTAAAAGGAGTACTTTACCTCTCAATTTCTCTGCTCCTTTTGGGGATACTTTTGAGAAATCACTCAATATATTTTTATTATTAATAAAATAATTATTAACCTTCAAAGGTTACAGGTACCCCTTAGCGTTAGCGTGAGAGGTACCATCCTTACACCAGATTTATTTCATATCTGTTCTAGGATATCTGTTCTAGGATATCTGTTCTAGGATATCTGTTCTAGGATATCTGTTCTAGGATATCTGTTCTAGGATATCTGTTCTAGGATATCTGTTCTAGGATATCTTGTTCTAGGTTGATTTCATTTGTATTCAGAACTCCCTTGATGGGTCCTTTTTTGGTCGCTACATCGCTGAATAGCTCCGCTTCCCTTCCGAAAGATCTAATCCTTTTTTTTCATCGCTTACAGGTTATTATCTGTTCTGAATCATAACCTTCAAAGTCTAACAGCTTACCCCGAGAAATAGATTCTTTCGAACCTACTTAAATACAAAATAATTTAAACTTTATCTATATAAGGGTACGAAAATAGTCAGTCCTGGCTAGGGTTTGAATTCAAAGACCTTTCCCTGACAGGACCCCCATGACGTATTCTATTTCGAGAATTCGCTGCCGACAAATCAACACCCAAGTTTTCAGAGAAAACTAAAAAAAAAAGACAAAATTTAAGTAAAGGTCTATTTTTTTTCGTAGTCTTTATAAAAATATTGTTTACAAACCGTTTTTTCTGAGAGCTAAATGACTACCTGAAAATCCATTTTTTCTCCTTTATTAGTGCAAAAGCAAGATAATGATATTATGGAGTTGATTATGGAGTTGAGCAGAATCGAACTGCTATAGCTTGCTTGCAAAGCAAATATTTTACCATTAAATTACAACCCCCTTTTGTTGTAAATAAATTTGATTAATCCATAATTAGAGACATTACTTAACCTTCTTAATAGATTTTTTTAACCGTCGCATCAAATGCTGAGTATTGTTTATCCTCTATTGTAGTAAAACAATCATTCTATGACTTTTACATTTATTCGTAAGCAGGAAATCATCTTTTACATGCAGTTTCTTTTATCTCTTAAATAATTGTATTTTTCTAAGTACTATACCATTGAACTAGCTCTTAGAAAAGCTATAGATTCCTGTTATATAATATTTTCACTACTACGGGGCTCGAACCAGTACTCTCGGCCTTATCAAGACCGCGCTTTAACCAATTAAGCTAAGTAGTGGAGGTGGTGTGACCAAAAATCATTTTTGAAAACCCTGTATTATCGAGGGTTTTCACAAATAAAGCAAGTATTATTATAAACATAATTTTATGCGCCCTGTAGGACTTGAACCTACAATACCCTAAGGGTGACGAGTTAAAAGCTCGCTACATTACCAATTCTGTGCAAGGACGCTTTCTCGCTTTCTTAAATAGGTATCTAGTATATATATCTGGATACTAAAGATGTTTGGAGATTTTAGATAGCTTCTATAAAAAATATAGTTTTAATAATTACACTTGAACGCTTAATTTCTGTCTTAAGCACTAATTATTATTTCGTGTTAATAAGTAATATTCTAAACGTCCTAAAATAGGAACTAGCACAAAAAAATAAAAGAAGAAATACAGCGTAGCTGTTTGCCCTATAAATATGTAAGGCTGCTCAACTGGCTTAGAACCTGCCCAAGAAAGTACAAAACACGCACTTACAAATAGATAAAAGGCTTTACGGTGATATGGCCGGAAATTTGATGATCTAATTGGACTAGTGGCAATAAAAGGAAGCGCTAATAGCGCAACGAAAACAAGTCCAATTGCTAATACACCTCCGGTTTTATTGGGGATGCTTCTTAAAATACAATAAACAATTAAAAAGTACCATTCAGGTACAATGCTTAGAGGAGTTACTAAACTATTTGCGGGTATATTATTGTCAGGATGTGCAAGTAAATTCGGCGCAAACCATACTAAAACACTAAATATAATTGCAAATAGTAGAAGCCCTACCCGATCTTTATAGACTAGATAAGGATAGAAATTTATTTTATCTGAGCTTGCGTTGATCCCTAACGGGTTATTAGACCCTTTGTGATGGAGAGCCGCGATATGCACAATGCTTGCTCCTGCAATTAAAAAAGGCAATAGATAATGCAATGAGAAAAAGCGATTTAATGTGGCGTTATTGACTGAAAAGCCACCCCATAACCACTGGACTAACTCCGTTCCTACAAAAGGAACTACTGAAAATAGACTAGTTATAACACTAATACCCCATAAACTTTGCTGACCAAATGGCAAGCTATAACCCATAAATGCTGTTGCAACCATAAGCAATAAAATGACTACACCCACACACCAAACAGCCTCTCTTGGCGCTTGGTATGAACCGTAATACAGACTTCTTAACATATGTACCATTGTTACTGTAAAAAACATACTTGCGCCGTTAGCATGCATATACCGCAATATAAAGCCGCCTTGAACATCTCGCATAATATGTTCTACAGAACTAAATGCTAGGTTTACTTCTGGTGTATAGTGACATGCAAGAAAAACTCCTGTAGCTATTTGAATAACTAAACTAATACCTGCCAAGCTACCAAACCCCCAAAAGTAGTTTAGGTTCGAGGGCGTAGGATATGCAATTAAATGATCATTTATTACACTTAACGCGGGTTGCTTTAATACACTTAAATTTTTACGTACTCCACTTGTACTTAAAGGTTTCGATTGTTCAATTATAAACATAGTAATAATAATGTGTTTTTATTTCTATATGCCAATTAAAAAATTAATTAATAATATATTCTATTCGATCTTTAAATGATTTGATTTTCTAAAAAGATTAATTCAAAGGCTAATCTAGCGATAAGTGGGACTTGAACTCACAATGTTTGATTACAAATCAAAAGTTTTACCATTAAACTATTATCGCTCTCCTTTTGTATCTTTCTCATTTGCTGCGCTTTGTTGTTTGTCCAATTGTTTAGTTATTGTTAGATCGTTCTATAATTTAATTAAACAAAATGAAAGTCTCCTAAAGGTAGCATAAAAATGTTTGCTTTATTTAACTGCGGATGCATTTTTAGCTCTTTTAGTATTAAATTGGCAAGTTTTAGTAAAAAGAGGATGGGTACAAATAGTCTTTAGCAAAGAACATTTCCAAAACTAAAACCAGATATTTTTCAAACCAAAAGATGTTTTTCCATAAATTAAAGGCATATTAATAACTTTTAGCAATTTTTAATTTAATATTATGCTTTAAATCTTGCTCTTGCGTGTAATTAAATTTTAATAAAATAAATTGTACCAATAGTGTTAATAGGAATTATTAGTTCGTGTTAATAGGATTTATTGAGTTGGTTATTGGCTAGAGCTAACGCTATTATACAAACTAAGAGCATAGTTTTTATTTAAGAAAACATTTACTGTTGCTGAAAACTCACAGTTTTCTACTTTTGACAGCATTTTTCTATTTAACGTTTTACCACGGGATCTCTTTTAAATCTTTAGGGGTTAGTGAATAGCAGGCTCCTGCATTTGGCTAAACTAAACAACCTAAAGAAGATACATTGTTTTTAATCTTAATAACATTATCTGTTGCTAAATTTAATAAATCGATTTATTAAAATTTATCCCATTAAAAGGGTACAATTATTCCCCCATAACCTCCGCGCCACATGGTCAGGTCAGTTGTGTGATTTTTATACTCATTATATGTATCATATTTTTTTCATTCTTATCTTATAGTTATTCACTCAAGCCTATTTTTCTTCTAGTGTTTCCTTTCCATAGAAAGGTTTTCACAATTCCTTAAAACGCTCTTGGCTTCGTTGATGAGTTCGGCCTCGCCCGAATATTTAAACTTAATACTTTCGAGATTTTGTTTCTCAACTGGAATTGTCTTACCCAAACCAACTTTTTTGGAAAAAGCATTCTAGTGTAAAAACCCCTTCATAAAAGCATACTTCAATAACGGTGACCACTTTGGCTTATACGGTTACACTATCCCATTAAAAGGGATGTTTGATTCTGATATTGCTGGACCTGACTTATCTAATTTTTTTTTTTTATAATTTGATTATTCAAAAAATTTTACAAATACTAAAATTAAGGATCAATAATTTTTTTGGGATTAGAATACTTTAATTTTAGTATTTGTAGGTTCAAGTCTTTCTAGGTCCAGGATATTACTATTTCTAGATATAAATACTATTAATGCAAATACATAAACTGAATTTTATTTAAATTAGTAAAATCTTATTAAAAATGCTTATGCTAGACTAATTAAATTAAAGTATTTTGTTTATCTTAAAGAAATGTATAGCTTGATCAAATTAGGGCAAGCTATAATAAAAAAAAATTAGTACGCGGTAGCTGAGCTTCTTGCAAAGCGTACACCCCGCGCCTATTTACGCAAATGCGATTTTCTATAACCTTTACAATTGTTTCTTGCTTGATAGTTTTTCAGCAATTAACATTTCACGCTTAGCGTTGCAACCGTGCTTTTTTCAAAACAATTGCTAAACCATTGGCGTGGAATTCCGGGTCCTTTCGTACAGTGGAATTCTAGTGCTTGGTTAAATATTATGGCTATCTAGATAGAACCAAACCTGCCTTACGGCGGTTTAAACTCACCTCACGTAGGTCATTATGCAAAGAACAGTTGCGCCCTTAGAACCTTGTGCAGCTCTAGGATGACCTGAGGCAACATCGAGGTGGCGAACCCTGGCGTCTATAAGAACTATAAGCCAGGACTACCCTGTTATCCCTGGAGTAACTTTGATTCGTTGATCTCACACCTTTCCACATAGCGTGTGAGGGTCACTATAGCAGACTTTCGTCTTTATTCGACTTGTCAGTCTTATAATCAGGCATGCTTATACTATTACGCTCTACGTATTGTTTCCGACAATACTGAGCATACCTTTTGCTCTCTGGCGTTACTTTTTAGCCAGACCTCGCCCCAAGTAAACTGCCCACCTAACACTGTCTTCGAGCTTTGTTAATTAAAGTTTTTTATATGAGGGTTTACATAAAGTATACTCTATTTGCATAAAATTCCTTATATGAAGCGCCTTACATAAATATCTTATAGATTAAAAAAGTGTTCTTATATAAAAGCGATCAATTTATTATCTAGCGGTTTTCCATTGTCGGCATTGCCTCCCGCCTAACTGTAAGCTAAAAAACCGATCGCAATGTTAGGTTACAGTAAAGCTTCACAGGGTCTTATCGTCTAAGATAGCCTAATCGGTATTTTGACCGATATTCTTATTTCACGGTTTTCGCTCGCGAGACAGCAACCAGGTTGTTACGTTATTCATGCAGGACACCAATTAAATGCCTAGGAATTTCGCTACTTTATGACCGTTATAGTTACGGCCGCTCGTCACCACATCTTGTTGATCTATCTTTTACAACAGATTACTTAAATTAGTGGCCGTTAGCAAACGTCACATCCTATACGTCTTGTTTCAAATTGGCAGGACGCTAAGTTTTTAGTAAACTGTCACCCAGTTCTATTATCTGAGATCTAAAAGATTTTTTTAGACCGCTGTTTTCGAAAGTACCAGCGCAATTTGCCGAGTTCCTTACGAACGATTATAACCAAATCTAAGTAAAATCTACTAATCCACCAGAGTCAGTTTTAGTACGGTATTACTGTATTATTATTTTTGTATAAATTGCCTGCTATTTTTTCCTGCAACAGATCTACATACTAGATTTTATTGGGCATAGCAGGTACCCATCGTAACCTAAATATTACTTAGGGACCGTCTTTTTAACTACATCTTTAATAGTTGTGTAGAAAACCCAGGATTTTCGATCATTGAGATAATATTCTTTCAAGTTAATAGAGCTTTATATCAATCTTGTTTATGTCTTTTATATAAACGCTATTTATTGAAAGTCTCAATTTATATGTTACTCTAGCTGATATATTCACAACCAATATTTTCATTAAGTCTTACCGACATAACTTTGTCAACATGGTTCGTTTTGCTACTCTAACCGGCTTAAAATCCTGTTAGCTATAATTTCGGCATAGCGCTTAGTCCGGCTAAATTTTTGCAACAACTAAACTATAGTAGTGAGCTATTACGCTTTCTTTAAACGGTAGATGCTACTAATCAAACGTCCTACTAATTTTTGTGAAGTCAATTACTTTCTCACTTAGTGCTATTTTCGGGCCTTAATTGATAGTCTAGGCTGTTTCCTTCTTGTCAAATGCAGCTTGTCCCGCACTGACTGAGTACCTGATAAAATGCTCCTAATTTGTGGTTTGCAACACCTCAGTAAAAGTTTCCTTCCCATCAGTTTTACAGCGCTCTACCTAGTTAGCATTTATTTTGCAGGCCCCCTTCCTAAAAAGGTTTCGCAAAAAACGAGATATTTCGAAGTTCGATTGGTATTTCGCCCCTTAAATAAACTCATATGAATGCGTTGCAACGCATACCACTTCGGGCGTCCAACTACCTTCCGGTAACCTTCCCCCTGGTCTACTTAAGCTCACTTCGTTTCGCGTTTTGTGTTAGTTTTCTATGAATACTTTCATAATAAGCTTACTTTTACTAAATTAAGCTACTTAGATTACCAACTTTTGTTTTTTAAAAAAGAGAACAGTTAATCTATGTCTTAAACTAACACAAAGTCATCAGCTCATGATTCAAAAGGAACCTTTCTATTCAACACTATAACAGCCAAACTGAAAGTCATTATAAGCAACCTGTTTCGGGACTTGTATTCAGAGAAGCAATGGCATTCTTGTTTCCAAATTCCTTTACAGTACTGATTCACTATCGATCTACATAAAATATTTAGCCAACGGAGTGGTTTCCGTCTATAACTAGCAGCGTTAAACCACTAATTTAATTAAATTCTTAAAATCCCATTTATTACCTTATTATATTATGAGTCAACATCCGAACATAACATATATTAATTATAAATAGTAGCATGCTTATAAATAATTAAATTACAGCATTTTTTTTGTTTACAACCTACAAGACTATAACTTTCTTTGGTCTGGATTTCACTTAAGTTCGACCGTAAACAAAAAATATTTCATTAAGCTTATGCGCTTTCGCTCTGTACTACTAGCGCAATCCCGGTTGGTTTCTTTTCCTTCAACTAGTAAAATCTTTTAGTTCATTGAGTTTTGGTTTTAATACAGTGTTTCCACCCTAGAGAACGGACTTATCTGGCGAATTCTATACTTCTATACAATACTTTAAGAACTCTCAAAATAGGAACCTACTTAGAATAGAAATTATTGTATTATCATTATATAGGCAAGTATATAAAAGAGAGGGGCTTTGCCCTGCCTAGTATAGGGACTTGCTCAATTCTTCAAACCCTTTTCGCAACAAAAGCGCTCTTCCTATGTAGTCAATCCTTCCTCAGGTTGCATCGATTATAAAATTAAAAATATTTGTATATTGAGGAATACTTAGGAATAGTCATTATCTCAATATAGCATGTACTTTATTAGACAACTCCAACTAAATCACTCAAGGGCGGCAAGACTTGAACTTGCAACCAACGCATTTGGAATGCGCTATTCTACCTGTTGAACTACACCCTTTTGTTTATTGGAAAACCACTATTTAATTTATATAATATAAATATTAACTTAATTATTTAAGTTTAGTTTATTTTAAACTCTTTTTTAAAAGGTGTCCAGCTTTGTAAAAATAACAGCGGTTCGCACACATTTGTGGCTATGGGCTATTGATTTGCTAGGCAGAGTCAAGTTCGAAATGGGTTTGGTGCCGTCTTTCTCAATACAAAGCAATGGATTCATTTTTTTTTTTGTAAAAGTACATTACTATATTAGTTAAGTTATTATATGCTAAATAGATTCTTTTTAGCGGTAAGTGAGAATCGAACTCACATTACTTGATTGGAAGTCAAAAATTTTACCATTAAATTATTACCGCTTTAAAAAAAAAACTAAAAAAAAACTACTTTACCATTAGTAAAAACCATTAGTAAAAACCATTAGTAAAAACCGAAAATTGGGTTCTCTCTCTGAGCTTGATTCTCTATTTTATTTATAAATCTTGTAACTTCTCCTCCCACTGAACCTTTTTCAAGTCTCCGGGAATTATTGAATAGCATGCTGAAGTATTTGGGAATACTAAAAAGCTCTGGCAAAATTTGAAATATGTATAATTTTAGATCTTTATCACCCGTGATTAGATCTAATTGTCTTTCTAACTGTTTCAAAAAGATAGATAAAAGGAATTAATCCTTTGCTAGCTTTAATTGTTTATTTTTAAGCTGGTCATAAATACTTACAATATTGTTATACCCATGTATAGTTATCTGCATCATAAAACCGTCATACAGCTTTACGGAAGTAAATTTTTTTATTAGGCGCAACCCAACTAAAATGTTTGCAAGCAAGCCTAAACCAATTAAGATTATAGTGATTATATCCTAAACCAATTTAAATTTAATATACGTTTAATTTAATAAGCCAATAAAGATTGTATTAATTATAATCAACCATTAGGCGTTTGATTTTAGATACTTTCACTGGTTTACATACTTTCACTGGTTTGTATATGTGTGCAATGAAAGTGTGCATGTTTGATTTACTTAAGTTTATGCAGTTTTTAAAAGGAATATTTTTATAAAGAATAAATTATTTATTGAATTATCAGGTTCGATTCCTGCTTGGCCTGTTAATATTGCGGATCAGTAATATTAATAATAACTTACGCTATAAAATCCTGTGTATACATAGGAAAGCAACAACCACTTAGAATTTTATAAAATGTTTTTATTAAATATATTAAAAAACGCATCAATAGGAAAAAAACTTTCCTTTTCTAGTTTAAGAAAAAGCATCTGTCGGAGTACGGTGTAACTATGTATATACAATCCTTACAGTAGATTGAAACTACAAACATTTCTTAATGGGAAAGCTTCTCCCCTACACGCTTCATCAAACTTGTACTTAGAGTACCTAGCCAGCAGGCGATATACGTAATGTTAAAAATAAAGAGTGCAGCTATTGGTCCTTTATACATAAGACCCATAAAGAAAAATAGTAAATGCAGTATTAAAAGTACGATCAAGCTAAACAATGACACCGATCGTACCTCTTGCTCCCGTACAAGCACTAACCAGCTGGTAGCGCACATTACTATTGTAAATAAAACCCCTAAAACCGAGAAAGGCTATAGCCATTTCGTACAATTGCCTACAACCTCCTTCCACTTTGTCACAAACGAAGGTTTTATCCCGCTAAGTGTATTTGGAATTGGAAGGATTCGAACCTTCAATGAACAACTTCGCATGATTTACAATCATGTGCCAAACCATTAGGCTTCAATTCCAGCGTATACATAGAATTGCTTTTTTTGAAAGTTATTAAAACAAGTAATACTTATTTATATACTAGCCTTTGTAAAAAAAAAACATTTTTCAAATAAAATAAAACTATAAAATAAATTAGTATTCGCAGGCTTAGGACTTGAACCTAAATCTCTAGGGCATGAGCCTAGCAAGTTACCAATTACTCTAACCTGCATTATAATATTTATATAGTATAGTCTCATTTATAAAGTTCTTCACTTTATAAAGAAAAAAGTAAAAAAATGGCGCCAACCGCACCTTCCGGTACGATTACTGTGTTACGACTTATGCCCGGCTGCCAAATATACAATCAAATATAGGTATACAATCTACACTTTTCCTGTACACTCGTTAACCAGGCATTGACGGGCTATTAATAGCCGGAGATGAACAAATTTCACCGTTTCAATTCTTTAAAACGATTACTTATGATTCCTACTTCATACATTCGAGTTGCAGAATGCAATCCGTTTAGATAAGGTTTATAGATTTGCACTTATTTGCATAATTGCTACTATTTGATTTATCAATTGTAACACGCGTATAGCCGCGATCATGAACTTCATGAGGATCTGTGATGATGCGCTCCTCCTCGAAAATTTCTTTCGCTGTGGTTTATAGGTACATTCCAGACTTAACTAGAATTAGTCAATATAAACATGCGCGTTTCGCTCGTTTATGGAATTAACCCAACTTTACAAAAAACGAGCTGACCACGACCATGCAAAGCTATAATTACCAACTAAGTTTTTTTTTCAAACATAGGTGTAGTAATTAATCAAGACCGCGTAAGGTTAGCGCGTAGCGACGAATTAAATCGCATGTTCCACCATATTGAATCTCCACGCATTAATTGTTTCAATTTTAAGCTTGCGCTCGTACTATTGAGGCGGGCTTTTTCCGCGTTTGCTTATTCAAGGCCAAAGGCCAAGACATAAAAGCCATCGTTGACTGAATGGACTACTACCGTATCTAATGGTATTTGATCCCCATTCCTTCGTTCCTAAGCTACTGTTTTGACCCAACTAATTGCCTTCGCAAGTGATATTCCTAAAAAATTATTCCCATTTTATCGGTGACTTTTTAATTCTATTAGTCGCTGTCAAACGAGTTGTTCCAGAGCCTACGCAGTAGGCAAAAGAGCACCGCCGAAGAACGCTTTACGCCCAATCATGATCTTTATTGCTCGAACGACTGGCCTAACCGAGACTTCTGGCACCAGCATTAGTCCGTTCTTCTCTCTAGGTACGCTCTAGTTATTCCCTAGCATTAAAGGTTTACAGAATTCTCCTTCACTCCCTTACCAGTTTGGTTCGCTCAAGCTTTCGCTCATTGGCAAATGTTTTGCGCTGCTGCAATCAAATGATCGGCTGTGCTTACTACACAGCTGGTACTGCTCTACCTCTCAATGCAGTTAACGATAATCGGCTACCCCCATTTTATGGGATACAACCTAATCGCCCATGAAACCTCTAAAGGACGTTTGACTTTTTTTGTATTTTAAACATAATTACTTTAGCTTATTCTCATGCATTCCTACCCTTTACGCGTAACGCTTTACAGCACTACACTAGCATGCGTCAATCCCAACTGTCGCAATAAAAGGGACGCACAATCAACGTCCTTACAATGTTAATACTGATTTAAAATAAGCCAATACAATTATATTGGCTTACGCTTTTGGCAGGGTTCGAACCTGCGTCATCCAAGTTAACAGCTTGGCGCTCAACCACAGAGCTTCAAAAGCTCCTCAACGGGAATCAACGGGAACATAGCCTTTTATCCCTTTGAACAGCTTTTGGTTAAAAGAAAAGTATATTAAAGGGAATTTTATGCGGAAGGTGAGAGACTCGAACTCCCGCGTTTTTAAACACCCGTTTTCAAAACGGGCCCATTAAACCAACTCTGGCAACCTTCCATTATTTTGTTAACATTAAAAAAAATGATTTTATTTTTTTTGTATGCAAAAATAATTTTATTTTTAAAAAATTTTATTTTTAAAAAATAAAATTTTCAAACAAAAGTAAAACGCTAGATGATTTTGCCAGCTTTAGCTCTTAATTCTAATCATTACATAGAGACGTTTGCGGAAAATAGGTTTTAAAAAACAAATACTGTCCCAGTAAGAGTGTTGTTGTATTGAAAGACCATAAAAGTGCTATGAATTATCATAGAATAGGTCTGTAGTAAAGTTACAGTTTTATGACAATTTCTTTCGTCTGTGGGTATAAACTGGTAGAGGGATACGTAAATGCATTTTTTTTAATCCCAGCAGTTCAAGAAATAAACTAATACTAAAGTAATCATATGTTCAAACGTTGGATAAAGAACCCCACAGATTAAAAATAGGCACGTATTTCTATCACTAAGAGCCTATTAACTAGTATGAAATAAATAAAAATAAACTCTCAATAACTTGAGAAAAGTTAGCTGCCGTAAAACGTTGATTGAAATACAAATAGTAGAACGGACTTTAGGAACGCTTGAAAATATAAGAACGACTTTTGGAAGAAGGGTAGTAACAATTCAGTAAGATAGAAATATAGCTACAAACGAGTAAAATATTGTATTATTAAATCTTATTTATTGGTTAAACTGCTTTTATTGTTTCTAGAGCAACTAACAATGAAGTTTTATGATATGAAGTTTTATATATTTTATTTGGGTGTTGGAAGAATCGAACTCCCATAATTGACTTGTAAGGTCAAGGTTTTGCCATTAAACTAAACACCCAGTTAAAAACGCCTTGAGCTTTATAGAATAACTAGAAACCCTTCGTTACATTGCAAAAAGAATTAAAAAAACTACCATTAATGTAAACAAGGCAATTGCTTCTGTTAGTGCAAAGCCTAGAATACTATAACTAAACAACTGTTTTGTTAAGCTTGGGTTTCTAGCTACTGCGGTAATTAAAGATCCAAATACAATACCGATTCCTGCTCCGCAACCGGCTAAGGCAATAGTAGCGCATCCTGCGCCAATAAGTTTTGCTGCTGTATCTTGCATATAAATTATATATTTTATTGTTTTATTATTACTGTATGTAATACTAGTTATTTTAACTAGCTATTATCAGATAAATAGAACAACTAAAAGCAGTTAAAAAGGTTCTGAGTAGTCACTTCAATTGAAAAAAAAACTAAACACTACTAACTAGACAACAAGAGATTTATTGTAACCTTTTAGCACCAGGGGAAACCTAAGCGCTTTTTTGCTGCTTTGAATATGTTAGCTTGTTAGTATATAGATAGTATAGTTACGCAATAAATATACTTTCTAATATAAATTGTGTAACTATATAAAAAAACAATAAAAGCAATTACGCTAGTTAATTAGTTGTGATTTTTCTAACAATATGGTCACATAATAGTTTTTTTAAACGTAGATTGTGTGCCAATTGCAGTGCCACTGTACTAATAAGCCATTGATTTGCTGACTCAGCTGCATTTACTTGGCTGGTATTAACCAGCCAAGCTCGGTTAAGCAAATGGTTATATTGTAAACCGGCATTATTGCTCTCTGTTATATCCGATCGCGTAAGCGTTGATCCTTTATAATTCTTACTTAGTATATCAACTAGCTGTGAACTATCAGAGTCAACTTGTTGCTGCTGAGTGCCATTTTTATGGCTTCCTGCTTGGCTAACCGTGAAACTATTAAGTTTTTGGCGAATTTTTAAAGTACTTACTATTTTTGGTATTATAAAATATAATACGTAATAATATACCGCGCTAAATGTAATTAGTAGGTATATATACTGGGAAAAGTAGGTTAGTGCGTCTAACTGTGGCATTTGAGATTTTTTTTTTCTTGCGAAACACAGGACTTGAACCTGCACCTTAAATAGAATGGTTCCTAAAACCACCGCGTCTACCACTTCCGCCAATTTCGCGATTTTAAACTAGACAACACATCAAAATTTAAACTTGTTGACACAATGGCTAAAGGGGCAACGCGTACATAGGTTCAGTGTAAGTTACAGAGCTAATTTTATATGCCTAGCTGTAAGCGATCGAGCCTTCTAGTTCCTATTTTGTTTTCTCTTTTTAGTTTTCTCTGAAAACTTAGGTGCTGTTTTTAAGGTGTGCTTTTTTATTTTTTTTGAAGTTTGACCATTCGTGCGCGTTCTTTGACCTCTTACGGGTAAATTGAACATATGGCGGGTTCCCTTATAATGTTTTAGCTGAATTAAACGCTGTACATCGTTCTGAATGTATCTAATAAGGTTAGCGTCTATTTCCTCTCGGCAAATACGCGTAAGCTTATTAAGTTGATTAACCTTTAATTTTTCAAGTCTCACTTTTGGGCTAACGCCTACTAAAGAGCAAACCTTTAAAGCATTGGTTGTGTTTATACCAAATATGGACTGTAAAGAAATTAACAATGATTGCTTTTGATTTAAATGTGTTCCTAATATTAACATATGTAAATATAAAAATCTTAATTTTAAGTAAATCCTAAAAGAAGGTAATTTCCAAAATTAAAGTAGTCTTATGCAACAGTATAAATACTATCTATGTTTATTCTCCTTGTGATTAAAAAAAGGTTCATATCGATTCGAGTAAACACAACATAAACACAACATAAACACAACAGTTACAACTTGTTATACTGATATTGCAGCAGCTGATAAATGGAATTGAACCATTATTTTAGGTTTTGCAAACCTATGTAATACCAAATATACTATATCAGCTGCTAATTAATAAAACTAGTTTATTCTGTAACAGCTTTTGGTTAAAAGTCTAACCAGCTTTAATAATGGGCTTTTTAAGCTGTGCAAAGCACTTATCCTAAGAACTTGCTTAAAATTACTGACGAGCTTTCCATTTGACTCTGCATGTAGGCTTAACCGTACTAGCTCCTTGCTAGTCGACGTCTCACCAAGCAAATGCACAAATTTTGGGTTCTTCATAGAGCTTGGCCATTGAGTTATTTCAATGGTTTGTCGCTTAGCAAAGTTTGCCAATGCACACTGTTTTAATTCATAATCAGAAATATAATACCCAACCACACTAGAGTTTGTAAAATTGTTAAAAGGTGAGTTTTTCAAAATAAATCCTCCGATAATTCCGCCATGCTCTGAATAAGATACTTGATAATTATTATTGAGGTATCGCCCTTTACATAATGTTTGAGCTACAATATAGCTAATATGGCTTTTTGTTAAAGGTAAATTATTTAATTTTAGATCAATGTTTAATTCATACTCATATATGCTAATATCCGACCCAACTATCTTATTAATATTATTGAATCCTTGTTCTACGCATTTGTTCTTTACTACGCCATAGGGTCTTATCCAATGAGCAAATTTTTTTGAGATCTTTACTGTCTTTGAATGCTTTAAAATAACGCTTTTCGGGGGGCTATTAAAAAAACAGCTAACATCGATACTACAGGTATTCTCGCAGCTTTCAGGGGTCTGATATTTCAATACGACTATTCGTAATGGCCGAGTATAAGGATTTTTTTTTGTAGTTGGTACAGAGCTTGTTGCCCCCTTACCCATTAGAGAAAAGCTTATTGCCTTATAGTATCTGCTAACATCTTTGCAAGCTTCCGAAGTACTTATAGACTGTAAATTGTGCTTTCTAATATTATTATAATGTAAATTTAATATGCTTTGCTTATAATTCATAATTATGTTAATAAATAAAAAAAATTAAATCTTTTTTTTACTCTTTACTCTTTTTCTTCATAGATATAGAAAAAAAAACCTGCGCTTCCAGTGTGATTGCTTTCAAGCTATCGGGTATAATGAAATCTTAGATCAAATCCTGGAATCGGCTGAAATAAACTATAATTTAGTTTATCAAGTTCAGGAAAAATAAAAATGTTGTTTATCCCAACTGACCCATTATTTAGTGGCATATTGCTGGCTTGTTTTTCTACCTCAATTGGGTCCTTCATCAGTAATTGTAAAGTTGTGAGCTCTGCTGATAAAAAAGACCATTTGTAACAAAATAAGCTAGCTGCTTTTTTGTGTAGATGACTTTGTGCTCCTACAACGGCTCCTTTTATCACTTTAAAGGCAGCGATTGGCTGCCCGCTTTTAATCAATCGAGGTGTTTGGCCGCAGCAGCAAAAGCATTTATAAAAAGCAGTGTAGAGCTCACTTTGTGAAAGTAATTTTTTTGTTGTTGCATGTAAGACTATTTGAACAATATTATTCCATAATTTTGGATGATTAAAGTGGGCTTTTGTGGCATTAACATATAAATTAGTTCTTATAGAGGATTGTTTTTTAATAGTTTTACAGTTTTTAATATTATCCACTACTGCTGTAGGGAACAAAGAAGAACTATTATCAGTTAATTGGTAGCGTTGAATGCTAAATTGATGCCAGCTTAATATTTGCTGATCTACACATTTTTGATGCTTCATTTTATGCAATGTTTCTAGTTGATTATTTTTTTTTCTTATTTATTTACTTTAGTGGTAAATATAATATAAGTGAATCTGTATGGCTAATCTAATGCCTAATATTTTTTATATGTTATAAAAAAACCTATAGCAACATGTTTCGGATAGTATTGGACTCGAACCAATGAAGTCCAAAAGGACAACTGCTTTAGCAAAGCAGCGCTTTAACCAACTTAGCTAACTATCCTCATAGGTAAACACTAATTTATATTTATTATTTATATTAATTATTAACTTATATTAATTAATAGTCTATTTTTGTTTTAATTTAATAAATCTAATAATAAATCTAATAATATTAAGCTTTCAGCATTTTATATAATAATATATTTATTTTATATTTTATTTATATATTATTTATTTTATATTTTATTTATATATTATTTATATATTTTATTTATATATTATTTATATATTTTATATTTTATTTATATATTATTTATATATTTTATTTATATATTTATATATTATTTATTTTATATTTTATTTATATATTTATATATTATTTATATATTATTTATTTTATATTTTATTATTTATATATTTTTGCTGTGTTTCTTTCTCTCTTTTATAGGGTTAATAAATTCAGCATATTTTAATGGAACTACTTACTATTTCTAGATACTGTTGAGCTAATAAACTACAGATGTGCATTAATTAATATGGGCGTAATGGTGCACCTGCGTGTAAAAGCTATCTTTTATATAATAGCAGTGAATAGTTTTATAGTTTAAAAAAAAAATTATATATCACTCGGGCTTTTTAAACAAAATATCTTCTTTCTAATAAGTTATCTGTAGAACTAAGCGTACCCATTGCATAAGTAAAGAAATAATACATTAAACGCTATTGGTAATTGTCAGTTTAAAATCTCGAATGTTTTGTTCGTAAATATGTTGTCCTTTAGCGGTAGTACTACGACTTAGGGTTAAGGCAATACTACCTAGCATAGCAGATAATAAGATTAAGCTAGCAATTATTAATTGCAAAGCATAGGTAGTGTAAAGTATTGATCCAAGGCTATAAATTTGAGTGGTATAGTCCAATATGCTAGAATTAAAAGAATAGTGCAGTTCATAATTTAAATAGTCCATATAATTAGGATTATTACATGAGAGTAACTCGACGTTTGCAAAAGAGCTACTAAATTCATTTAAGATATTTTTGCATTGCAATGCAAAAATAATTGCAATGATCGTATTAATAGGTGCTTGCTTTAATCGTTTTTCTGATATTGGCTCAACTTTTATGTCTAAGATCATAATAGCAAATAAAAAGAATGTACACATGGCGCCAACATATAATACAATGAATAACGCCGCCATATAGTCATGACCGGATAGCAAAACAAGCGCGCTAGCATTAAAAAAGGCTAAAATTAAAAAAAGCACGCTATAAACTGGATTTGAACTTTGTACAACTAAAGTCGCACAAGTTATAAGTAATGCGCAAAAAGTATCAATTAGAATAGTCATGATTATTAGTGTTATTTAATTTGTTCTATTGGTAACTAAAGGGATTTGAACCCTTACGAGCGCATTCACAGCGCGCTATGCTTACCATTACATCATAGCTACCTTAAATTATAAACTTTTTTTTAAATTAGTTATATACTTTGGTACAATAGCGTAAGAAAAAGAATACTTGCTATTGACTTAATGCTATGCAAACAAAAATATAGTTGGGTTTTACAAAAAATAACACGGTTATTATTGTACTGAAAGCACAAATGTAAGCATTTGCAGATACAGGCATAATTGTAAACATTTTTAATTTATGCTGGTTAGAGATTATATTTTTTTGGTCAGCGTTCTTACTGATTTTGGTTTCAACCGGTGATCTACTGTATTTACCTTGTTTTACTAATGTACTTGTCAATTCATTATGAATTTGTTGTACTGAAGATTTTAAGGTTTGTTTAAAAGGTAATAGTGTTAGCAAGTTTGGATTAAATGAATAAGCTACACCTGTATTGGTAAAATATATTGTTTTGATTACTCGAATATAGTAAAACGCGCTTAAGATAGCGCAGCCGAGTGCAATTGAAAGGGTTAAATACTGCTCTGTCTGTGTTAAAGCATTAATAATCAAATATTTACTATAAAAACCTGCAAATGGAGGGATTCCGGCTAAACTGAATAGAGCGATAACTATAGCTAATGCTAAACTTGGATTTGTCTTATTTAATTGGTTTAGGTCACTGATATATTTGATTGTTAAACTATCTGTACCATGATCAATAAGATGCTCAGAATTATTTTGCTTTATTCGTTGACGATACTCAAGGTTTGGATGTGTTCTAAATAAAGGCAATACAAAAATACTAAACAAACAAACACTTAATAGTATGTAAACGACTAGGTGGACTATTAGTAAATCCCATTGACCTGTAATTAATGCTAACAAAAACCAGCCAACATTAGCAACTCCACTAAACGCAATAAGACGCTTTAACTTTACTTGTCGCATAGCGCTAAAGCTACCTACAACTAAACTGAGTATAGCAATCAACGGTAATAATTCAAAAATTGTAATGTGCAATTCTAAAATACGGATTAAAGCACTTGCTGCGGCAATTTTAGCAGTGATTGCAAAAAATGCCGTAATGGCAGTTGGGCTTCCTTCGTACACGTCGGCCACCCACAGATGAAAGGGAGCCGCAGCAAGTTTAAATAAAAGGCTTATAGATACACAGGCTAACCCAATACCTAATGATACTGGTATATTATAGCTAAGGTACTCGGAAGCGCTGGCTGTGTCTGTGTAAAAAACTGAGTAAAAATAGTTTATTATAATACTCAAATCTGCAAAATTTTGAGACCCAATTGCTGCATATATTAGTGTAATACCTAATAATAATATTGCTGAACTAAAAGCACTAAGTATAAAATATTTTAAACCTGCTTCTGCGCTAGCTTCAGTTTTTGAGCGCATTGCTGCTAACATATAAAAACTTAAACTTTGTAATTCAATACTTAAATAAAAAGTTAAAAAATTGTAACTTTTTAGTAAACACAACATTCCAATAATAGACAACCAGATTATAAAAACAAATTCGTATCGACCATAACGTTTAACAGAAGCAAGCCCTAGCAATAATGATGCGGAAGCGCTTATACATAATAGTACACTCATAAACCGGCTCAAGCTATCCCATATAATTGAATCAGTTAAACCGATGGCATAAGTCAGTGGACAATTGATATATAGTATTTTTGAACAAATTAGACTAAGAATAACCAGTTGTATAACAGGTTCAATTAAAGTAACGGGTGTTGAAATATAAGCATAACTTGGGCGAATCATCTGCATTTGTGTTTTGATCAATCGGGCAGAATATTTTTTATCACTTTGATTATGTATAGACGACAGACTTGGTTGTATAGATTGATCAAAACCAGTGTTCGAAGATAGTTTATCGTTACCTAAGGTTTTTTCAAAACCTCTATATGAGTCTGAGTCGCTTTTAAAACTGCCAGTATTAGGCTTGCGAAGTTTAGGTAAATTTACGTAACGTTCAAAAGGACGATACGCCGACTGAGTAAGCTTATCTCTAGTAAGGTTTTGAGTGCTGTAATTAGAAAAACCAATTGCAAATAATAAAAGTACATTTATTAAAAGAATTTGGAAACATTCAGGAATTACTACTAAAAAATCGATGGTATGCATTTTTATTTGAATGACTTTAATTTATATTTTATAAACATATGTGTTTCATAGTTTATTTTTCTGTTTTATTTACCTAGCTTCTTTTTTTGCTTGGCTCAAGTAAAGTAAATTATATCTTCTATTGATATGTATTTCAGATTAGATATCGATCTTAAGTTTTGAATATTTATAAGCCTAATAGAGCTGTATTTATGCTATAAAGACAAATGTGTCTGATTGATTTTTTGACATTATTATATAAATTTAATAAAAATTAGGTAATACATTAGCTATTCTAGTTATACAGATTTCTGATTTTAGATTTTATTAATTTTAGAGCTGCTTATATGATATTTCGAAGAAAAAATCGATAACAGGTCTATACATATATCATTTATAATTGCTTTAAGTAGGGTTTGAACCTACAACCTTTTGATTTTCAATCAAACGCTCTACCAGTTGAGCTTTTAAAGCATATCCTCCAAGCAATTAGTAATAAATAATATATTTATTATTTATTAGTTAACATTATGTATTCTAAACTAGCAAGTAGCTGTATTTTTTTATAACATACCAGCTTTTGTAAATTTATTTGATCCGTACTTCCGTGAATCATACAGCTAATTAATTCAGATCTTATGCTTTGCTTTTGCTCTTCTAAGCTTGCGCTAACTGGGTCATTTTGTACGATTAGCGATACAAAAATGAAAAAACAAATAGCTAAAATTGATTCAGAGTTTAAAAAAACAATACCTAAACCACTAAGAGTAATTAATGCTATAATATAATATATAGTTAAATTTAAAGACATTTTTAATAAAAAACAATTTTGATCAGTTTTTTTCTAACGGTCAATAGATCCGAACACCACATCTAAAGAGCCAATAATAGCTACAACATCTGCAAGATAATGTCCTCGACCGATTAAATCAATTGCTTGCAGCGAAGCGTAGTCTGGTGATTTTATTTTGACTCTATAGGGGCGATTCGTTCCATTGCTTACGCATAATACACCAAATTCTCCTTTAGGGGCCTCTGTTGCGCAGTAAGTTTCACCCGCAGGCAGGGGGAATCCACTACTAGTAGCTTTAAAGTGCTTGATTAGCCCTTCCATTGACGTCTTAAACTCAGCTCTTGAAGGACGGTCTTGGTAACCCGCTTTATCGCTTAACAGATTTAGTTTATCGTTGGGACTTATTAGCGTAGTTCCAGCGATAGGCATTAAATCAATTGTTTGCTTTATAATTCGTAGACTTTGGCGCATCTCTTCTATTCTTAGTAGGTATCGATCGTAACAATCTGAGTTTGCTCCAACAGGCACATTAAATTTTACTTTATCATACAGCTCATAAGGCTGCGCTTTTCTTAAATCATAAGCTATACCAGAGCCGCGTAGCAATACCCCAGAAACTCCCCAAGCAATAGCATCTTGAGCATTTAAAACCCCAATATCAACTAAACGTTGTTTGAAAATTCGATTACCCGTTAAAAGCTCCTCCATTTCGTCAATTCGAGAAGCAAATTGGTCTGCCCATTGATGTATCGATTGTAGGATTCCTCCGGGTAAGTCTGCTGCAACTCCTCCTGGTCTAAAATATGCTGAATGCATTCGGGCTCCGCAAACTCTTTCATAAAATTCCATAAGCTTCTCCCGCTCTTCAAAAGCAAATAGAAAAGGTGTTAAGGCTCCTGTATCCATCGCAAAACAGGAGACAGCTAATAGATGATTTAAAACTCGTGTTAATTCAGCGTAAAGCATACGAATACATTTTGCTCGCTCGCTTATAACGGTACTTGTAAGACGTTCAATTGCTAAGCAAAAGCTGTGCTCCATTGCCATTACGCTAACGTAATCTAGGCGGTCAAAGTATGGCAGAGCTTGAAGGGCTGTTTTATACTCAATTAATTTCTCAGTACCACGATGTAGTAAACCTATATGAGTATCTGTTTTAATTATTTGCTCCCCTTGCATCGATAGGATTAATCTGAGAACGCCATGAGCGGCGGGATGCTGTGGTCCAAAATTTAGAGTAAATGGGCGTGACTTGGGCTTAATAGGTTGTTGAATTGCCATAGTTTATTATGTATATATACTGATTATATTATTCTTCAATTATTCGTGATTGTTTTATTATAACGTTTTATATTTGATTATTTTTTAGTTGTGAAACTTAAAATAATAATTTTATTATATTTTTCACATATAAAAAATATTTTTATACTAAATAACACCGGAACTAACGAGAATTGAACTCGTATCTAGCACGTGACAGGCGCTTATTTTAACCATTAAACTATAGCTCCTTTATATTTTTTTTTCATTTTAAACGATAAAATAACTACTCTATTATACTAACATAATGTTTAGTTTATATTAAAATTAATGCAGTTCAATAGCATCTTTTAAATAGATACAGAGAAGCACTGCAAAAACATAGGCTTGTAAAAAAGCCACGGCTAACTCCAAGCCATAAATAGCTACAATTACAATTATTGGTATTATAGATAATATTGCGTATAAACCATTTGTTGCCATTGCCCATGCAAAGTTTGCTATAATTGCAAGCAAACTGTGCCCTGCTGTAATATTTGCAAACAGCCGGACCCCCAGACTAATTGGTCTAAAAATGTAACTAATTAGTTCGATAACAACTAGTAAGGGAGCGAGCCCAATAGGAGCTCCTCCTGGTAAAAAAAAACTTAGAAAACTAAGCCCATGTTTAAACACACCAATTAAGGTGACCCCTATAAATAAACTAAAGCTTAGCCCAAACGCTACTACTAATTGCGCAGTTGTTGCAAAGCTGAATGGGATTAGGCCGATTAAATTAGCTGTAAAAATAAATAACCACGTAGTAAAAACAATGCCTATATATTTTCGCGCTTCGTATGAACCAAGCTGTTCTAAAACTAATCCGCTTACAAATTCATACAACATTTCGCTTACAACTTGGTATCTACTAGGTATAATAAGCCCACCGTCAAGGAATAAAGTAGACCATATTATGCGAATACACCCTATAGTAAGTAGACAATATATAGCACTATTAGTTAAGCTAATATCAATAAAGCCTATCTGTAGAGAATAAAGGCTAATTACGGTAAATTGTTCTAGTGGAGAGTACATAAAATAAAATAAATTATAGGTTGCATTCTTTTAGTATACTAAAAGAGAACTATGTTTGCTTACTGCGGGACTTGAACCTGCATTGTTTACAAAACAAAAAGCTTTTAAAGCTTTCGTGTCTACCGATTTCACCAAGTAAGCGGGGCTAGATTCAGCTTATATTCTAATACTCGACCCCTTGCGTAACCAGAGCTTAGCATTCCCTGAATCTAATTTATCTTGTTGATTTGAGTTATTTTTTTGCTCTATAACCGGCTTACCTTGATTGCTCACAGTATATAAAAATTCAAATATTATTTGAGCCTTTAACCTTATTAAGCCAGTTTGTGTATTCGTATAATTTGGGATAAAGCCATTATTTGATATCCGTCTAAATAAAGTGCTGGATAAATTGATATTAAAACGACTTTTAGATAACCTATTTTCTAAAGCAGTAAAATAATTCAAACCTGCAGGTTCGCAGAAACTGCGATAAATCACCAATTCTAAGGGAAGCAAGGGCTTGGCGGTGTTAGAAAATAAGTTAATATGTTTTTGAACTTTACTAAAACTAGACTCATTTAACTTCTTAAAGCCCGAATTAGCGCTGATTAGATAGCGGTAGTTAGTTGATACATATTTATGTGTTTTTGAATCTATACAGTTTTCTCTATTTAACAAACTTTTTTGTTGTCTAATACTTAGTTGGTTAGTCAAACTTACTTTTGAAAAAGTAAAGTTATTATGTAAGGCCTTACTTTGTGGATACAATAGGTTTAGAAATGCCAATAAAAACATATTATTAGTTATGTATCCATAGTTGGGCCTCAAGGAACATAATTCATGAATTTTTTCTAATACAGGGGCTTTTGTAGTATAGGAGCTTCCAAGGGGGTCAAGATTATTTCTGGTCACCATTTGCTTTTTTTTGAAGTTCTGCATGTACAAAAGCTTACTGTACAAGTTTATTTCTTTTGTCTGTATAAATATTTTAGGCTTTTTTGTCAGCCGGACTCCGTACTTTATTGTCAAACTAGAAAGGCGTAGCAAGCAATCAATAAACCTGTCATTCGGTTTTGATTTATAGGTTATCAGACTGTTGTTCGAGCTGTTAAAAAAAAAATATTTATATACATCATTTATTTGATTAGCTTTTGTGACACAACAAAACTGAGTGTAGTTTTTTTTTACATTACTTTGTTTAGAGCCATTGGGATAAATAGGAGCAATTGATAAATTAGATAACTTATAGGTCTTGTTGTATTTAACAACACTAGTACTGGTATTAAAACGTTTGTAGTTTACATTAAAGTCGTCCTGTAACCAACGTACATAATGTAAAACGGCGCTAGAAAAACGTCTTTTGTTTAATGTGTAATTTGTAGAAAACAAGTGCTTTACTGCGTATGCTGTATTAATTGGTAGTAAGTACGGCGTTAGAACACTAAGATTCTCAGAATTTACTTTGTATTTTACTAGTTTATTTGTAGGCAAAATAATCTGTTTGCTTACTAGCCCTGTAAGTTTGAAAATATTTAGATTTTGTTTCAGATGATCATAAAAATAATACTGACTAACTCCGATAAACATAGAGCTTTGTCTTTTGCTAGCGATTCTTAACGCGATTGGGTTTGCTCTGCTCATTTGTAATTATATGATATTTTTAGTTTTATCAACTTTAATAAAAAAAGTTTTATAGTATAGCAAATTAAATGATTAATAATTCAATAATTTAATTCTATAAAAAAACATTCAAGCAGTATTAAATTAGCTTGAACGAAGTGTTTTTATAAACACCCCAAGGAGACTATAAATAAAAAAGCTACTAGATGGGTTACCTACAATGGGATAATTTACAAGATTGTTTAAACTATAATGATTACAGCTAGGTCGCCCCAACCGGCTTGTAGTCATACCGGAGATTACGCCAATAGTTGGTATTTTTAGACAATTTGCTTGGTTTACTAAATTTTGATTTTTTTCAGGATTAATAAAAAACATAATATCAGCCATCTTATTATTTATAAAAGGGCTTTTTGCAAACATTTCGTATTGGTTAAATTGGTTTAAACCAATAAATTTATCGTAGTAGTTGTGGAATTTTTTTTCATGGTATCTAAACAGTCTTGGTATCACTTTGTTAGAAATCCCCGGTCTTTTGTGGGATTTTAAAGTAAAGTGATTTCTGAGTAAGCCGGCAATTGAAGATCTATTTGTTATACTATCTTTATTTTGATTGCTATACGTTCTACCATCTTTTACACTTTGATAAAATCGATTAATATAGAAATGATCTATGCTATTGCTATAACCCTTTGTAACTAATACACTTGAATTATGCTTGTTTTTTTTTAATTTAAAGTAAATCCCCCTGATAGCTGACGCTACGACTGATTTATTTTCTTTACTTGTAACCTTATAGGATTTAGAATTAGAGTAAAAGCGTAAACTGGCTTTGTAAATAACTGGGCTTTTAAATGTGATAAAATTCTTGGTATTTTTAAATAATATTTGAGGTTTTGTCAACGCTAGTTTTGTAAAGCTCATTACCTTAAAAGCTTGCATATTACTTTGGTTTAGCATCGTTAGCTGCTTCGACTTCGACTTATATTTATTTCGTTGGTCGAATATTTTAAATTGACTATAAAATATACTTGAAGGATACTGACCTTTTAACCTCCAAGCTAAAATTTTACCAAATATATTTTGTCGAACTATAGACTGCTTTGCCTTGCATTGCTCACTAGTGAATAAATTGAATTGATTAATTGGCCTTATATAGAAGGAAAAAGGTAGATAGTTTTGGCTGTAAACGCCACCTTTTAAGTGTGATTTTATTACATCCTGTAATTCTGTTTTTGTTCTAGTAGTTGCACTAATATCAAAAATGCTTTTGAACAAATTCTTTGAGGTATTGTTAAAATATACTGATCTACAGTGATTAAAAAATTCTTCATTCAGCTGATTTTGCAAAGTATTAAATCCTGTCTTAGTGTTAGTTAAGAATCCTACAAGTGGAGCAGTTATTTCTCCTCCAATTTGTTGCGTTAACGTTTGAGCTTCTTTTACTTGTAATTGAATAGCCTTTTTCATCTTAATTTGTAATTGGTTATTAACTACAAATTGCTTTTCATTGCTAGACACAGTTTTCGCTATTGTAGCATTGTGATTTTGGATTTTACTAGCTTTTTGAATTTCTAACTTAGGTATTTTATTAGTTAATTCATATTGCTTTATTTTATTCCGACCAAAACGGAAAGAATCTGTAAAAACTGGTCTTTGGTTAGTCTGTTTTTCAACATCAACATAAGCATAAAAATCTTTTGACTTGTATCTTTGCTCTGGCAAAGGTCTTAAGTTAGAATTGAATAGCGTATTTGAGTTTTGTATACAGCTTTGGATTTTTTTTTTATACGCATAACTGGTTTTAATTTTTAAGCTATTTAAAAAGGCATTTAAATGATTAAATAAAGCCTTGTTATGCTCTATCGAGGCCGATGAAACAGTCAAGTGGTTTGTGTACTTTGCTGCAATATTTGATATATTATTTAGTTTATATGGCATACTATGCCTTTTACACTGCTGTACCAGCCAGGTATTCACTAGTGTGGAGTCGGCCTCAATAGAGTCACTGCCGTTTATAAATAAAATCTTTTTATTGTTCCGCGCAGCAGACCAGCATATTTGCAAAGCTTTGAAAACATTTGAAAAACTATTTCTTAAGTTTAAAAAGGCAAGGTCAGGCCCCCAGCAAAGAAGTTGTTTAGTTTGAAATAAATATGGTTGACTATTGTCAAATATATTTGAGTTTATTCTATTTTGAATTGGATATTTTACCTTTAACGAAGCATTATAAATATGTCTTGGTCCAGTAGAATATCTAGAATAATTATGGGTTGTGTTATTATTTATGATGTATATCATATGTTTTTATTAGTTTATAGAAATTTCACTAGCTATTAGTATAAGAAATTGGGTATCTTTTATACAGATTAATTAATATATTAACATTTGTCTATTAATACTTTAGTCATTTAATCTTTTAATCTTTTAATGCTTAACTAGACCCGGTATTAGACCTTGCCCAGCGTAACGCCGCAAACTTATCCGACTAAGTCGGAATTTTCCAATAATTGAACCCCGCCCCGTAACTATACAGCGATTCCGTATATTTGAAATCCCTTGTTTTTGAGTATATTGGCGATTTATTGACTGTTCTAAAATTAGTCCTGGTCCAATATAGGGCAAATTTTTATGCAAAGCTTCGTTAAAGCGGAGATCCAATTGGTATAATTGGAGCTTAGGTGAAAAATCTACGCACAATAACGATTTTAACAAAGTACCAATAAGTTCTTTATTATCAAAAGCAATTCGCTTTTTTTGGTCACTTATAATACTCCGAAACCTTGTTTGTATTTTTTTGCTGTTAGTTCTTCTTTTAGTATACACAAAATTTGACCAATCGGATAAGCCTTGTATTCTTTTTATACTTTGCGAGTTTACAGCTCTTGCATCGAATTTAGTATTAAAAGAAATCGCTTTCAGATTTAAAAGATTTTTATCCAATAAATTAGCGGAGAATGCTTTTTTAGATTTTTGAAGTAATCCCAAAAAGTTCTGATTTTTGGTAATTGTATTAAAATTGTAATTGTTTTTTAATGCCATCTTTAATAATTCGTTGTTTTATCAAGTTTTTACTACGCTATTGTTTAGTAAAAACCTGGGAAGTGGCAAAAGGAGTATTCGAAACTCCGCATTTGACGTATGAAATCAACGTTCTAACCTCTAAACTATAATGCCTTTACAATTTTTGTTTTTACAAATAGAATCCGAGGTTTTTATGTCTACTAAAAATAAAATTATTTAGTATAGATATTTATAAAAAGATTGTACCTTGGAGATTGTACCTTGGTCTTTATTGTAATTTATTTAGTTACCCGTATTGGATCTTCTCGGTTCTCGAATTACTGGTAATTCGGGATGCGTGTGAAAATCCATTGGGCTTGTCAACAACCATTCAGGGCTATATACTGCAACGGGCTTTTGTTTATGTTCAATTGGCCAAGGATTTCTCGAAGCCTGCCGAGCTACGACGAAAGCTTCAATAACGACAGCAAAAAACACAACTAAGCTTGCAACACTAATATATGCCCCATAACTACATATTAGGTTCCACGATGCAAAGGCAGTTGGGTAATCGGGAATACGCCGTGGCATTCCGTTTAGTCCTAACCAGTGCATTGGTAAAAAAGTAAGGTTTGCACCTATAAATAATAACCAAAAATGAACTTGTGCCCAAGTTTCGTTATACATAAGCCCCGTAATTTTTGGAAGCCAGAAATAGAATCCGCTAAAGATGCCAAACACTGCTCCAAGGCTTAAAACGTAGTGAAAATGCTAATGATACGCTACTGCATATCTTTTTGGACTATCTCTTTATCTATAATTAAATTTTTTACAAAAGGAACTCTGGGCCATTTAGGGTTCTGGTATTTAATAAAGTTGACTAAAAATGATGAATAAATACGGAATTCCAGGCTATGTTTTGGATATTTTTGATAATGCCTAATAGTCAAAAAGTACTTAATTTTGCTAATTCGATAAAATTTCATAGTACAAAATAACCGGTTTTTCATAAAATATTCGTATAAAAAAATCATTTGATTTACGCGTTGATATTTGAATGCTATAGCGCCGTTTCGTACATGATACACACTAGGTGCATAGTTCGGTACAACAAAATCTAAATTTAATTGTTTAGAAAATTTGTTCAGTTTGAATTCTAAGACACATTCAATCCTATTTCCTTTATAATTAAATACTATTGTACCATCACTATCAATTAAACCTGCAAAATACGGGTCTAACCCTTTTAAAGTATAATCAGCCGGCTTAAATACAATATTCAAAAATGTGCACGATTTTTTAAATGAGTCAACCTTTAATCTAATCAAACCATTTATTAGATTGGTTATCGTCCTCATATGTTCTTGCGTTGACACGATATAAGTACAATATGGATTTTTTTTGTCATATCTAATTCTACCAAAATGTAACATATTCTGAATTGTTGTTAATATTCTAACATCACGTACATGAACTTTAATTCTTATAGCTTTCAATACAATTGTCTTGTTTAGCTTTCGAAGATCAAAATTACCGTCTCCATCGATAATACCAGCAAACCAAGCGTTAAACCAACTTGCTGTTATGTCAGAGCTCCGATTATGATTTTTAAAACTAGATAATTGACGTATAGTCTCTGAGGATCCCGACAGGTTTCCTGCTGATTGTACAACTGTACTATTATTATTCTGACTATTGAAGTTTTTCATATGTTTATAAAATTAATAAATTTATAAATTATTATATTAATTTATATAGTAATATTCATCTATTTGTAAAGATCGTATTGGTTTACTTAACAATAGTAAATAATATACCAAAACAACAAAAAAGATCAGTTTATTGTTTTTGTTGTTTTTTGTAGTTTCCAGCATATAGTCAATTGCAAAATAGATATTTGTATCTATTTGGCCCAATTCGAGCAACCACGTAGTACGTCTAAAGTTGTATATTTTTCAATATAGGTTGGACTATGTCATCAAAGAAAATACTTATAAAGTAAATTCACTTGTTCCGCGTGTAGTCTCTGAGGAGCCCACAAACTTAGTTTATATTATATTAGTTTATCATCCATAACATAACAAAAACTGTTCATAGTTTCCTGCAAATTGCCCATTGCTATATTTTGCAACAATACGATTAAAGCTTCAATTGACAATTTGCTTACGTTTTTATTGTTAGCGTTTGTTAATAAATTAACAAAAGTGAAATCTTTAGGGGGTTCTTGCATATAGCGGAATTTAGTCACGACACGTTTATAAACTATAAATACTAATAATGCAGTTTATTTTGCAGTTTTTTTTTTTCTAAGCTCACTTCGAAGGCTTTGTACTGTATTTGCTTTTCACCTAATAGTCCTATAACATCAGGAGAGCTGTAAAAATTGCAGATATTTTGTAAAACTGCCCCTGCGTAGGTTTCCAAAAAATGTACCCGAGCAGTACTTCGAATTTTGTTAGGGATTTTAAAAGTGTTTTTAATTGCAGTCAATACTTCATAGCCGTTTTGTTGTGATATGCTAAAGCTGTGACTACCGTTGGATCTAATGCAAAAACAGCCCTCTGCTTCAGTAAACCCTATTAGCCAGTTAGGCCAATGGTTAAATTGCAACAACAGGGTGCTATTATAATCATTAATGCAATTGAAGCCAAACCAAGATTTTAAATCTTTAATATGGGCGTATTCACTATAAGTTATTTGATTGTTGTAACAATATTTAAAAAAAGCGTATTGCCTTCGTCTATGCGTTAGCAATAGCCCATACTTGTCAATGATAGCCATAATATTAAACAGCTTTACACGGTGATCTTCTACCATGATAACAAAACCGCGCCGTATGTGTACATTCATTATACCCAATTGTTGGCATATTTTAGCGCACATGGCGTAGTTGGCGTTGGTATACTTTAATTTTATTATAATCCTAAATTGTAAACTACGTTTTTTCCAGTAGTTAACTTGAATACTGCCGTCACCTTCTAAAAGCCCCAAGAAAAATTGTTCATAGGCTTTTACATTGTGTGTATTATTAATATTTATAGTCATATGTATAATAATTTGTTTTCATCGTGAAGTCCGATATCTAGACCAGCGTTACTTAATATAACACCCGTTAATCCACCAACGGTGAATAAGAATAAAAACCCTAATGCAAATAGCATAGGTGTTTTAAATGTAATTCTACCAGCCCATAGTGTAGCAAGCCAGCTGAAAATTTTAATTCCCGTAGGTACCGCAATAATCATTGTTGCTGCTGTGAAGTAAGCTCTTGTATCGATATCTAACCCCACAGTAAACATGTGATGTGCATAAACAATGAATCCTAAAATTCCAATTGATGCCATTGCGTAAATCATCCCGATAGTACCAAATACAGGTTTTTCACTGAATGTACTAACTACATGGCTAATTATTCCAAAAGCTGGAAGAATCAAAATGTATACCTCAGGATGGCCAAAAAACCAAAAAATATGCTGAAATAAAACCGGATCACCACCTCCAGCAGGATCAAAGAAACTAGTATTAAAGTTTCGATCCGTTAGCAGCATAGTTATTCCGGCGGCTAATACCGGTAAACTTAGTAGCAGTAAAAAACTAGTGATTAGTACACTCCAAGCAAATAAAGGTACTCTATGCATTTTCATTCCTGGAGCTCGCATATTGAAAATAGTTGTAATAAAGTTTATAGACCCTAGTAAACTACTTAATCCAGAAACGTGTAATGAAAAAATCGCTAAATCTACTGATGCACCAGGCATTCCTACTAGTGATGATAAAGGAGGGTAGCTAATTTGACGAATATAAAAAGTATATTGATCAAACCAATGGACTATACCATATATTAACAATTAACAAAAAAATGGGGCAATATTAGATAATTTGCTAGAAACATCGTTATAGAACGTGATTACTTTTAATTTATAAAACATAATTTCTTTTCACAGCGTTTTCTAATTAAAGCGATTATTGATTTTGCTTTTAACGTCTTAGCTTTATTTTTTTTCCGTAACGTTCTAAGCCATAGTGAAAATTCAAAGCTCTTTACGCCTAAAAGACGTTTATTTATTGCATCTGCAATCAGGTGTAAAGTTTCTGTGTTTTTAGTATCTAGCATCATATAATTATTTCGGTTTTTTAATGCGGATTTTATCTTAAACAAGCGGTGTATACCAATAATAATGTGCTGGTCATATGCTTGGCCTATAGCAAAGCCGTGCTGTCCATTGTTCAAAATATAAAAACTGCCTTCTGCTTCTATAAATCCAGCCAGCCAATCCAAATCAAGAATATCTTTTAAGCCCGTCCCGTTTCTCCATATTGGACTAACCTGGTCAGTTTTTCTATCTAGTGATTGTTGTAACTTCAAAATATTGTTAGGCGTAGCGTTGCCTACTTGCTCCATATACAAAGCTTTTTTAATAATTAGCACAGCTTCATATTTCATAGATCTTAAATGAAATTTACCAAACAACGGTATCAAAACAGAGTGCCATAAACGTTTGCCTCGCACACGGTAAGTTATTGTATCCCCACTGTAAGTAATTTTACCTATTTTTAAAATCTTTTTAAGTCTATAAACAGCACGGGCGTTATACCTGTGTAATGTTACTTTTAAAACAGGCACGTATTTTGTCTTTTCTTTATTAGCCCATTCTAATCCAATATGCCCGTCACCATCGATTATTCCTATTGCCCATTTTTGCTCACTGTTAATATCTTCACGTTTAGTCTCTGAAGAAATAACATTTTTTTTTTTATATTGTTGTATCATTATTTGTTTAATTTATTATACTTTGTACCCTTACTCTATCTAGGTTCTATCTAAGTGACCAAAAGAGCAAAAGCGTTATTTCCTGCGGATTGTCTTCCGATTTAAATCTTATAACGAGCCCGTTTTACACTTTAACATACCCAGTCTTGTTTACTAGCATGTAACTCAGTAATTTAAATCTTATTAAGGTGTTCCCGCATCGAGTGAAGTTTTTTAAAGCTATGGTCTATTAAAACTTTTTTCTAAGGTTACAACATATAGATCATAGCAGGACCACCTATCTACCTTTAAATGGTCCATCCTGTACCAGCACCTGTTTCAACTAATGCTGAGCTTAATAATAGTAGTAAACTTACTGGCAATAGCCAAAAGCTAATGTTATTCAGTCGTGGAAATGCCATATCTGGAGCTCCAATCATTACGGGCACCAGAATATTCCCGAATCCGCCCATTAGAGCAGGCATTACCATAAAAAAAATCATAAATAAAGCATGAGCTGTAATTACAACATTGTATAATTGATAATTACCTGATAGTACTTGTGTACCAGGTAAAGCTAGCTCTGCTCTAATTATCATTGAAAGAGCGGTACCAATAATACCGCTAAAAATTGCAAAAATTAGGTAAAGATACCCAATATCTTTTGCTGAGCTTGAAAATAACCAACGAACGACCAT